CGATTTAAATAAACACGAAATGGAAGATTCGTCTGTTAATTATATCCATTTGTTTCATAGAGAAGATTCTTTACCTGTCGAGTCAACATCTTTTATTTTGATTCTATCTAATTGATCCAATCTCTTCCGTTGGGGTAAGCGCCGCGATTACCACGAACGAATTAGTTACTGAAAGAAAGGGCGATTCACTACGCTTATTCGGTAGGTTTCACCGATTAGACGAAAGGGGTTACTAGATTCGTATCAGCAGTATGGGAATGGTAAGCTAAGCCCGGAACGGTAGAATATCAAATTCATGAGGTGATTGGCTAGAAATGAGTATCAAGTTGTTTCTAAGAAATAGTCGAAGAAGGAATAAAATCTACCCCCCTATTCCTTCTTAAATTCTTATGGATAAGAAAACATTGAAGAAGAGCTTTTTGATCTCAACCCTGATTTTAGTTGAACGACGAGGAGCCGTATGAGGTGAGAATCTCACGTACGGTTTTGTATAGTGACATTGGAACTGGCTATCTGTCAACCACTCACAACTACACCCAAAAAACCTAACTCTGCCCTACGTAAAGTCGCCAGAGTCCGATTAACCTCCGGATTTGAGGTAACAGCTTATATACCAGGGATTGGCCATAATTTGCAGGAACATTCCGTGGTCCTTGTGAGAGGCGGAAGGGTCAAGGACTTACCCGGTGTAAGATATCACATTGTTAGAGGAACCTCAGATGCTGTAGGAGTAAAGGATCGTAAGAAGGGGCGTCCTAGTGCGTTGCATAACACAGTCGTAACTTGTATCATCACAATGATTCCGTATCGGTTGTCCCGATATGCTAAATGCGTAGCTGACCCGGAAATGAAAGTATTGCCAGGGGACTGAAGCCTGCCATAGCAAAGATTGATTATTCCTCATCTGTTTGTATGAAGCAACTTGGTGTCCAAGGTATTAACACTCTAGTAGGTCAAGTCTCACCCGGACTCCTATTCTAAGGATCTGCCTGCAAATGTCTCTTCCTTCCTGGAACGGGCCCAGACTACCGCGACGGAGATTCCAACTTATGAACATTCGATAATTGGATTAACAAACCTACGGACACCTTCAGTCAGATGGGCGAAATGCAAGATTCTCTCCATTCTATTCTCAAACTTCGATTTTCTCTATTCCTAGAGGGAGAAACAGGAAACGGATGCTCGACACGTAACGAGCAAATACGATTGATTCTACGAAGTAATTTGAAGTCACTTCAATATGTTTTATTCAATCATGTGGAAAGCTGCATCCGATGAGAGTCGCACGTGCAATTTGAAGGGAGATTCCCAAATAAAATCTGGGAGATCCACCCTACAATATGGAGTCAAAAAGCCAAAATAATAATTTAACGGGTGAGGTGGAAAGAGCGTCGGATGCATTTGCAAATTCATGTCACATCGGAGCAGTATAGTGAATAAGAAGAGAGATGCCGAATCGGATCCCATTTATCGGAATCGATTAGTGAACATGTTGGTTGGTTGTACAATGAGGGATGGTAAAAAATATCTAGCTTATCAAATTCTTTATCGAGCTATGAAGCGTATAAGACAAAAGACAAAGAAAAATCCATTGTCTATTCTTCGCCAAGCCATACGTGGGGTAACTCCCGATGTTGCGACGGAATCCAGACGCGTGGGGGGATCAACCCACCGAATTCCCGTTGAAGTCACACCTGCAGAGGGGAAGGCTTTGGCTATCCGCTGGTCACTGATCGCCTGTAGGAAACGTCCAGGTCGAAACATGGCTCTGAGATCGAGTGATGAATTGATGGATGCTGCCAGAAACTCTGGTAGTGCAGTACGAAAGAAGGAAGAGATTCATAAGATGGCAGAAGCTAACAAAGCTTTTGCCCATTTCCGCTAGTTCCGGGTTTATTTCAATCCATAACTCCTCACCTGTGGATTGAGATAAACTTGGAAGCGCTGGGTATCAAAAACTAAAATTCGAGACATGCCAAGAACCTATGAATCAAATGAATCAAAAAGGATTATACAAATAGAAAGATGTATTTAAATAGTGGGTATTTTTTGGGTGACTCGATCGTGAGGGTTTCTTCCTCAAAGATTTTTTCATCCAGAAAAGATGTGAAGTTGGAAAGTTCATCGAGGAAATGCTTGAGAAGAGATCGACTGAGAATTTGGGATCGATCGCGACATACATTGAAAATTATGTTTGCTCTGGGCGATTGCCGTCCGCAGTGGGGGGAGGCTTATTCCGATTATGAACCGGGAATGAGATACCCGCGTTTCGCCCAAATCCGTTGATTCTTGAGCCCAACTAGGGATTTGATCGGGGAAGGGGAGGGTGGGGGTCCATCCCATTTTTCCTCCACTCAATTCTTTTATCTACCCCGATTGCACAATCCTTCAATCTCTTTGATTTGAGAGGTCCCATCCGATAAGAACAATTCTATTACAGATGGAATGTTGTAGCTCATCCCGTTGTAGCGGGATATTGTTCCATCACGGATAAGAAGTTGATAACCCATATCGTTCCCGCCGTCAATAAATGATTTGTCTCTATCTCCCATGCGAGATGCAGAGAGGGATTCTACCGATTCATTATTATCGTCGAATGGATATACCCCGCAATACGGGAATGACAAGTAGAAATGTGCAAAACATCAGAGAGTCTTCTTCGTCCTTACTCCTATTGGAAACTCAAATTTGGTTGACACAAACAGGATTTCGTGATATACTACGAATTAACAAGCGCACTCGCCTGGGAAATCAATCACTCATTGCTTTGAAAACCATAAATTACCATGACTGCAACTTTAGAAAGACGCGAAAGCGCAAGCCTATGGGGTCGCTTCTGCGACTGGATCACCAGCACCGAAAACCGTCTTTACATCGGATGGTTCGGCGTCTTAATGATTCCTACCCTACTAACCGCAACCTCTGTATTTGTCATCGCCTTCATTGCAGCCCCCCCTGTGGATATCGATGGTATTCGCGAGCCTGTTTCTGGGTCTTTACTATACGGAAACAACATCATCTCCGGTGCCATCATCCCCACTTCCGCAGCTATAGGTTTACACTTCTACCCCATATGGGAAGCAGCTTCCGTCGATGAATGGCTTTACAATGGTGGTCCCTACGAACTGATCGTTCTTCACTTCCTACTTGGTGTGGCTTGCTACATGGGTCGTGAGTGGGAACTAAGCTTCCGTCTAGGCATGCGTCCTTGGATTGCTGTTGCATACTCAGCCCCCGTCGCAGCTGCCGCCGCCGTATTCTTGATCTACCCAATTGGTCAAGGAAGCTTTTCCGATGGTATGCCCCTAGGCATTTCTGGTACTTTCAACTTCATGATTGTTTTCCAAGCCGAGCATAACATCCTTATGCATCCCTTCCACATGTTGGGTGTAGCTGGCGTATTTGGCGGCTCTCTATTTAGTGCGATGCATGGTTCTTTGGTAACTTCCAGTTTAATCAGAGAGACGACTGAGAATGAATCTGCTAATGCAGGTTATAAGTTTGGTCAAGAGGAAGAAACCTACAACATTGTAGCTGCTCACGGTTACTTTGGACGTCTGATTTTTCAATATGCCAGCTTCAACAACTCCCGTTCTCTGCACTTCTTCTTAGCTGCTTGGCCTGTAGTAGGTATCTGGTTCACCGCTCTCGGTATCAGCACCATGGCATTCAACTTGAATGGTTTTAACTTCAACCAATCCGTGGTTGACAGCCAAGGTCGTGTAATTAACACCTGGGCCGATATCATCAACCGCGCTAACCTAGGTATGGAAGTTATGCATGAACGTAACGCTCATAATTTTCCTCTAGATTTAGCTCTTCTCGAAGCTCCTTCTGTGAACGGGTAAGAGCCGTCCGGTCCCGTAGTGAAGTGAAATACCAAAGTCTTGCTTCTCAAGACTTTGGTATTTCACGCATGGAGTCCATGCTTTTCCACGACTACAAGTAAAAAGGAATTGGTAACCATTCATTACAGACTCATGAAAAAATTGGTCTCCCATACCTACCCTATTCTGAATAATCTTTAGAATACTCCTCCGCAACTGTTGGAAACATCCAATCTATCTCTTTTGTTCCAATTCACAAAGTGATTGCCGTCCCGTGATCACCGGGATAAATTGAAAACAGATTATTTACAGAATAAAGTCCCTGATATTTTGTCTCGATGCGGATATGTCTGCGTATCTAACTACCCGTATGGATACACTTGTGTAAATCAGATTTGTTCGAGTAACCCCGTCTCAGTCAATGAACCCTATTATATCACATAAGTCCCGTCTTCCTTCATGTTCATATTATTAAGTGATAAAAAAAAAAGGGGGGGGGGGCGGACGTAGCCAAGTGGATCAAGGCAATGGATTGTGGATCCATCACGCGCGGGTTCAATCCCCGTCGTTCGCCCATCCGATTATGCAACCCATTCCTGGTGCGTAAGCGATAGCATCCTGATAAAAAACGTATGGGGGGGAGCAAACCAAACCTCCTCAAGGGATTTGTCGAGATGACGTAAGTGCTAGATACAAATCAACCTTATTGGGACTTGAATTTATTGATTTTATCTGTATAATGAAATATGTATAAATGATACCGGAGGTTGCATACATATAAACTGCGTGTAAGCGCGACGAACAAGGAGAGTGGGGCAGTGAAAAAAGCGAAAGCAAACAGAGTCGGAATTTCATATATCCTATCTAGAGTTTTGAAGCTAGTGGGAGACCAATTTTGTTACTCGTTCGAATTCTCGAAGAACCAGAATCAAGAAAAATCCCTAGTTAATCTATCTTTTAGTTATAAACCTTTCATTAGATTATTTGATGTGTGATTGTTCAGCTCGATCTTTCTACGAAACTTGCGCGATTCTGTACGAGGAGGTAAAGGAGCTACTCTGGAGATACTCGCGTTATTGGCACTACCAATTTCCATGCATTGTTCCTTGATTGGGAAGGAGTCAAACCAAAGAAGTCCAATAGATTTGGCAAGACTTATTGGTGAGGGTGGCGAAACGATCGAAGAACCATCGGTGGATTCCTTTCATATTTCTTTCTCTGTTCCTCTATCGATAAGATCATCCTTATATGCTGATGGGAGGAATAAAATAAGAAAGACATATCATGATTATGACTCAGATTTAAGTAGAGATATTTTGGTTGGCTTGGGAAAGGGGGAGCGACGGCAAAACCCTATGTGTGATACAAAAAATTTGAAATATTTCAATCGGTTTTTCGAATCCTATAAAGAATTTGTAGGGAGAAGGGACGGAGGTTGCGTCTTCCCATATACCAAAACATTTTTGGATTCATGGGAAATCCGAAGAGATCTTCGATACTTCCTACCCAATTCTCTCACTTGGTATTATGCCCCCCCTTCTATGGCGGGAGTAGCAGGAAGTGGTTCTAATGAAAATCTCTATCCCTGCCGGAATTCCAGGTGGGTACTTCAATCATTGAGGTTCAACTCACGCAAGAATGGGATGGAATCCCCCATCTCACAGATTTATTCACAAACAAGGAAAAAATCAATGGGAGATCGACTGATTGGGCCTCCTCTACGCTTTAGAGAATCGGTTCCAATTCCGAATAGGGCAGGAGGTATTGATCGGAATGGCGAAGAATCCGGAAAAGCATTCAGATGTGAGGGGGATCTATTACCCAATACAATTTTATGGAATAGATTCGGATTTCGGAGTAACAAGTGTGTGGATACAAAAAAGAGTTTTCTCAAAAAGGGTAGGATCTTTCTGGGTATACCCCGAGTAGTCACTGACAAATATAGAAAGAATACTACTTGTTTGACTCGATCGAAGGAAAGGGGAAGCGTACGCCTCCTAGGTCCTCTGGTCAGATGGTACGAACGGAAGGGGTTAACCCCCTTCTGCTCAATATACATGCTTCTCTTACATGATAGTTTCTGCACATTAGTTGCTGAATATTTCTCGCGAATCCAATACCGGTTAGATGGCTGGACGGGAAGCAAAGAATCTACCCGTGTGGCTGAAATCACCATTGGAAAGAGATTAGTGAGATGGGGGGGGAACCCGAAGCGTTTGCTGATCGGACGTATTCCATTTGTAATTAATGAGTATGTGAATGTCGAATCGAGTGTGTGCAAAGATCTTGGTACAACCATAGACTTGTCTTTTCCTCCTCCAAGGAAAGTCTTTGCGGAATTCGAGTACAACTTGGATGCGTTGATACGCAGGGTATCAACCTGGAGAAACAGGTTCCTAACAAGTCATATTGTTGTCACTATCAAGACAACAACCGGTAGGAATGAGAAGTATTTCCATTAATCTAACAATGTGTCATTTCTTTACAAATGTGTTTTTTCTGGATTTATTTCCCGAGTACTTATAAATGCAATTGATTATTTCGTTGATGAAGTGAACAATCCGGATCATATATGGACCAATTCCTTTTTTGATTTTCACTCACTCGATATTTACGGGAAGGTTTATGCATTCAAAAGAATTCTCGAGGAAAGGGATCATTTATTCATAGATTCTGGATCATCGGTGGATGAAGAAGGGGCAGGAGGCTCTCCAATCTCGCTCACGCATACGGCTGATCCATTTCCTATTGGATCATCCGGTATCGGATCTATTCAAGCTTTTTCCGATAATCCTCCTTACATCATGGCGAAACAGAATTGGAATTTTTCCCCGGATAAGTGGAGTCTTGGAAAAGACTCGAAAAGGGAGTTTGAGAAACGTTTTTTAGATAGAGTGATCGCATGGGACTTTCCAAATCGATCTCATTCATCTCTACCAAACCGTGCTGAAAGAGATTTTCTCCCGAAATTTGGGGTCGTGAGGATGAGGGACTTGCTCATCAAGAGACACGGCGATAGCTACTCCAATCTTTTAGATGATTTTTGCGTGAGTTCTAATTGTCAAGTTGGTTCCTGTTTCGGAATAGGATCTTTCGGGATGGAAAGAATTGTTTCATCCGTTCAATCTCACGTATCTGACTCGTTATTACTCAGCGCTTCGCAACGAACAGAAGGAGAAAAAAATAATTATATACTTACGACGATTCAATTTACTCCGTCCGATTCAAATAAATTCGTGACGTTTTCATCATTAACCCATTTAGAAAGACGCTTCAATTTAATTTTGAATCTCAGGAGGTTGCTGCCGACGCAAAGATTATTCCCCTACGAAAGGATAGATTCCTTTTTTTTCTCGCGCAATAGCAGTAGAAATTCTTCGAAACAAGCATTAGGAACCGATAAGCTACTAACAGATTGGCGATCTCAAACTCATGCTAAGAATTTGAGTTCGGATCAAGTCGATTCAAATAAGTCTATTTGGGGGTCAGGCTCGGCGAATGGTTTTATCGAAAATCGACTCGACCAAAATGATTCATTCATTAGGTTTTTCTGGGAATTGAGAGAATTAGAAACACCTTACCGGTCAGAAAGAATCTCGTCGTTCCGCATCGGTACGACGCCGGAATCTCCCATGGGACTGCTTGCAAAGGGGGTTCTGTACGAAGATGCAAAATTGGCAAATTCATACATGGGGGAGAAACCTGTCTGTGTATTCCACCCGGTTGATCTCCGGGATTTCCTAAACGACTTAAATGACTACAAGATCTCTTGGATCTTTTGGAAAGACAATATCTCGGAGAAATGGCGCCTATTTGGGGGATATATACCTTGGTTTTTCACCCCTACCTGGTGGAAATACTTTCACGATCTGATAAGAAACACATATTCAGAAATGGTATTGAAGGTGGGTGATGACTCCCACTACCATATTCCCGGCATCGCAAAAAGGACGGCGGAGACCATGGATGGTGCTAGATCTTACCTGTTACAAAGATTAGCATCGAGATTTAGAAACGATTCAATTATTGACATATTTTCCAAACTAAATTTTTTTCTTGTCGAAGAAATTACTAATTACACGAAGGTTTCATATTTGGGATGGTCAACAATATTAAAATTTTCAGATACGTCCATCCCATTTCAACTTGTTCTTTCCATATTACTTGTTCTTGCATCTTCCAAGTCTATCTGGCCCGTCGTTTCAGGTTTTGATTCTCTCCATTTATGGAAACGATTTGCTACGATTGGATACTTGAAAGACCCGATGCGTAGGTCCTATTTGGAGAAGGTGATGTATTATCCTCCGATAATAGGGCAAATGGGAATAAGGGATGCACTGATACATTCCCTGAAACGAGTCTTGAATCACATCAATAATATATTCTTTTATTCCTTGGTAAAGAACGGACTTGATTCATGGATGCTACGCAGGGAAAGCTCCGACACCCTCAGGGTAAATAAGGAACTACTGACTCAATATTTAGTTACAAATGAGACTGTTTCAAAATATAGATCAAGATCGAGTTTTCGTCCTTTGAACGGTGAGCCAAAATGCGGACCCTCCCCGGGAGGATCGATCCTCTTGTCATACCTACATCGGATCCGTCAAAATAATTTATGGAATTATAAGATTCGCAAGTCGGATCCTGCAGAGAAGTGGGTTCTTTTCGCCCCCGGAATGAATATTTTCTTTCCAGTTTCGATGAAACGGAGAGGCATTCCACGTGCGCCATATTGTGATGTACCTGCCTCGCTTCAGTTAGGATTACTACCGTCTGAAGGAATTCCATTAATAGGACCTCCGGAAACTGGAAGATCTCATCTTATTAGGGATATAGCATCTGACTCCTACTCCCCGTTGGTCAAACCGCCAATACCAAAATTGTTATACAATCGATCATATTTCAATAATGAACGTGGAAACTTCATCTCGAAAGAGAGCGTATATCGAGTGAGTCTCGTTTCTGAAATGGCGAAGGAGATGTCTCCCTGTGTAATACGGATTCAAGACATTCATGGATTGAATGCTTATCGTTCGTATCATGAATCAGAAGCGGATCCTAGATTCTTACCTTGCTTAGTACTTAAGAGTATCCATAATGAGCAAAGGAATTTTTGCATTCGTAACAATCTCGTTATTGCCTCGACCCACGTACCCGCGGAGGTGGATCCAGCTCCAATAGCTCCGAACCGGTTGAACAAGTTGATAAATTTTCGGAGGTCTAACAGGCGTCAGCGTCAAAAAGAATTGCTGATTCTATTAAGTGTCAAGGGATTCGACACACACGCTGATCCATCTCTTCTTGAAGGTACTGGGTTTGGAACCACGGGTTATAGTAGACAAGATTTATTATTTCTTGCTCAAGGAGCGTTATTAATTGGTATTTATAGAAAGAGAGAACTTGTGTGTAGTGACACAATTGGATTCACTATGCATAGACAGCACTCGGCTGTAATTCACATGGGTAGTGAAATCGAATACAGTCCCTACAAAATTTTTTCTCACAGGATAGGAAAAGCTATTCTAAAAAATAGTTTGATAAACACTTCTCCTGCGGATCCCTCCTGGATCGGTCGTAATACATTGAAGAGGCGGTTTTATCACTTATCTAACTGGTTTTTGGAATATTCAAGAACCGAATCGACGGTTACGGAATCAATCTTATTTACGCACATTTTAGGGCTATTGGCTGAGTTGGCGGCTCGTGATTCCTGGTTCGAAATGGATGTGATAGGTGGAGATAATCCCATCGTGATTGATAAAATTTTAGAAAACGATTTTTATCTCGCTTGTGGTATTCTAGAAAACTTCTTCAGAGATTTTTCACGCCCACAAATCTGTAGAAATGGCAATCAATCCGGGAATGGTCTTTCCTTTCCTTCTCCTATGAAATCCTGGTACTCCCCAGGTATGATATGTGCAAGCTATTCTCCCCAATTTGCGGAAACGGGGGGGCTGTCCGAGATTCGAACTGATTTCGGAATAAAACAGCCAATTGGAACCGACTCAATTTTAGGAGAGGTACCGCGTGAGATGACGTGGTCTCCTAGGATCTGGCATTTCAGCTTTATGCGAAGCGATATTTATGAATCGATAAGATTATTACCGGAATTCGATTATTGGTGTGCCTCACCCCCTCTTCACCCGGATTATCGTCGAGTCCTACAACGGGATTCTCAATGGGATAGTGGTGAAGACAGCCAATTTGACCCGTACGAAAAAAGAGGATATCATCTCAGTCATACAAGAACTTTGAATAGGTTGAGACAGAAACAGACAAGAAGATTAGAAGATCGGTTGGAAACTATGTCGTTACGTGATCAATTCCCCGAATTGGGACTCTCCGAATCGTCAAGCTCATACGAAACACAATGGAATCGGTTCAATGAACCGGTTCTATTCGTGGGAGGGCGCTTCACCTGGGACCCCATGTTTCTACTCCAGCCGGATTCTAGCCCTTCTTTCCCGCATCGCAATTTTTTGGTGAAGCAAGAACTGGTTCGGAGACTCTACGTGACTTATGGCTTGAAAAGAGAGCGCGAGAAACATTTTTCGAATGAAGGGATTAAAAATCTGTTCCTCTATCGTGGATATAACCGGAAATCAATAACTACTGAGTCATCCGCGAAGCAGTTGGAGAATGCTCCTTCGGACGAAGAGGGAAATTTCGAATATATCGAAGAGACTTGGTTCATGCATACATATTTGCAGTACCCGCTCGTGTCTCTCCCCGTTCATCTGTACCAAAACATTGTGGTAGAAAATTTGAAGGAACGATTTGTCCGTCTCAGACTTTTAGTTCATAGAGACAGGTGGATGAAACGGAACCGTTCCCAATTGAGAGACTTTTTTATTTATAACATGTTGTTCGAAAGTTACCAGTATCTGTTCAATCCATTCTGGTTCGATAGAACTCGGTTGGATCGAAGGACAAAACAGTTTTTGAATGGAAGACCACTTCTGTATAAAAACTTATTACATGTCTTTTCGAGCCCAGATCTGTAGTCATGCGCTGCCGGACAAGTTGAATCGGTAAAGGAGAGATATATCTCCCCTTTACCGATCAGGTAATTCCTGCTTTTGAGACTCCGAATGATGAACAAATACTAGATCTTCCTTTTTGGAGTAAAAGAGGCTCATACGGTAAAGGATATTTGGAATCAAAGAAGAATAGATATATTTCCGAGTCTGGGGAGTCATTTCCTCCGGAGGATGCTCCAGCATATCGTCCCAACATCCCGCCTACGAAAAAATTTGAAATGGAAAAAATTATAATGAGTAGATACGCAATGATCGATGTGGGAGGAAAGCAATTACGGGTAGAACAAAATGGGTCTCATGATATTAACCCTCCGGCATTGATTAGGGGTGATACATCGGATTCTGATTTTGACACAGAAGTATCAATTCATCGAGTTTTGGTAATTCGTTTCGGATCCAGAATCGAGATTGGACGCCCATGGCTGGATGAGGCAACGGTTAGGGGAAGAATCTCGCGCCGTTGTTTCGGTGATAAAAAATTAATAGGGGGGGTACATTCCGAAAGGGATAAAGACGGGACAAAAAAGAATTCACGATATAGGCAAAATCAAGTTCGATTATTAGTTGATTCCATCCTTTCAGACGGAAAAAAAGTATAAATGATTGGGACGCCTTTCCTTGCCGCCGCAAATACCGGTTTCGACAAAGACCAATTAAAAATTTTTTTCTTTTCAATTAGTCTGTTCGTCGCAATACGGCTAATTTATTCGGTAGACGTCTCTATTACTAATTCTGCAAAACATCGAGTCCTGTTTATTATCACATCATAAGTGTCTATAAACGCAATTATATCAATCGTTCCTTTTTTCCATCACGAGATCGGATAGATGCATCCACCACGGCAGTTCCGAAGAAACGTACTTCTAGATCAAGGAAGAAAATTCGCAATCATGTTTGGAAAACCAAGGTGGTCAAACAAGCATCAAAAGCTTTTTCTCTAGCTAAATCCGTTCTAACAGGTTGTTCAAAAAGCTTTTACTACGCGATGACGGGCGACAGGCTTTCCGAAACGGAAGTATGATCCTAACTACTTGTTGGTTCGACACCGGGAAGGGAGAAGGGGAATGTCGGCGTCGTCAGATGCTTCTAACCCCCTCTACAAAATTGTCTGTGCCTACTGTTGACGCAAACGAGATGTCGGGATCGTTCGATATCGCGTCCATCGGGAAACCCAACTTTGTGCGGGTCGGATTCGACCCCTATTTTGGAGTGGATAAACGCGAAGTCGTGAGAAAATGAAACCGCTTCATGGGAAACCCGCCCGGGTTGCGGCTTCGACGAGACGTGGCGGGAGATGTTGGGATGTAATTGAAAAGTGTGAAATCGGATGTAGAACTAGGGGTGGGGGACACCTCCACCGCCTAGGGTGGAGCAAATCCCCCCCACCAGGGAGCGCGGTAGGGATTATTCGAAACCTACGTGGAGTCTGTTTAATTCAAAAGATCTGTCGGGGGATAATTCTTATTCAACGTCAGAATATGAAAGAGTCTTTTTTTGAGGAGTGGGGATCGATGATGGCATCTGGTCACGACCTACATCTGGGTCATACAAACTTTGGCTTGGACAATTTCCCAGGTGCAGTCCACAGCGGGCTTGCTCTGGAAAGTTCCTCATATTTTATTCTATCCCATGCCTATCTATAGGGAACTATAGACTTCAAACGTCTTTTGGAAATTCATTTATCCATTTTTCTATTCTTTCATCTTCCTATCGCTAGTTAGCAACTACGTTTGGATGTCGTTCGGAATAGCAGGATTTGAACCTGCGACCCCCATCACCCCAAGATGGTGCGCTACCGGGCTGCGCTATACCCCGCAAGTCATGTGATTATAGCATCGAATTAAGACGTTGATCCAATCTTGGGAGGTAAAAAGAGAAATATATTGACACTACACTCGCTAATGCGTTACCATGGTTTCGTCAAATCGCAAGCCGCTATGGTGAAATAGGTAGACACGCTGCTCTTAGGAAGCAGTGCCTAAGCATCTCGGTTCGAATCCGAGTAGCGGCAATGCAACCACCCCATTTCGAAATTCTATTGAGAGTCAATCGAGAAGAAGTAATATAGGAACTTCCATTCCGGGGATATTGACATGCTCGGGGTGACAATCGTAACAAGGTGGACATGGATAACTTGTCGAATTGTCTATTTGTCGGGGTATGATTTTAGAGTAAGTATGTCATGAACGAGAGATGGTTCACGAATCGATGTGGAATGAATGAACAGCGACAAGGCACCTCCGAAAATCCGTAGATATCTACGAATCTATCTCTCTTTAGATGTATGTGTATACGTACACATTGATAGATGTAGAGATTCATATGGACAATAGTTGATTCTTTTCCCCTTTTGCATGATGCACGTAATGGAGAAAATACTCGTTTACATTCCCCTTTTTACCCTTTTTTTTGCTACTACATGTGACTGGACATACCTAATTGGTAGATTCAATGGGGTTGGTGACTCAAGCAGAAAGGGCGTAGTAATTGCTTTCCCGTGTATGACCGGATTAATGACCACCTGTTGGGTACGGTACAGGCATTTCCCACCAAGCGATTTGTACGAATCATTTATGTTCCCTTCATGGAGCTTTTCCTCACCATACCTGATCCTAGGCCTTAAGAACCGGAATGAGTGGTCAGCCGCAACCGCGGGACCGTGTGCTTCATTAACCCACGAATTTGCAACTCTGGGTCTTCCTGGGGAGATGCAAAAATATACACCATTAGTACCTGCTTCGTAATCCCATTGGTTGACGACGCATGTAAGTACGACGTTATTGAGCTACGCAGCTTCACCACGTGGGTCTCCACTGGCAATATCTCCACCAACAGTTTGTTTCACCGGCGGTAAAAAATCCCTCATCATTACTGCGAATCGTGTTTTCACCAGTTGGATACAACGCCAAAAAATAAGTAAAGATTTTCCTGAATTGGTTGGGGACAAAAACGTTGTGGAAAAATCCTCCTACCATTTATTTTTAAATTTTCATAGAAATCAATTAATTGCTAAATCAGATTGGTGGAGCCATCGAATCATCAGTGTGGGGCTTTCTCTCCCGACAGTCGGTATTCCATCCGGTTCGGTGTGGGCTAATGAGGCGTGGGGGTCGTATCGGAGTCGGGATCCTAAGGAAACTCGGTCGCTAGTGACTCGGTTGGTATATGCTATTCATCTCCACACCAGAATCAGCAATAATTGGCGAGGGGAGGCACCTGCTGCAGTAGCCTCCACGGGATTTTTATTGGTTTGGACTCGTTCTTCAGGGGTTAATTCGTTAGGAATCGGTTTGCACAATCACGGATGGCTGACCCCAACATGAAACGGGATTGTCCGCCTCAATATCTTTATTTGGTTCAGTTGCGGCGAAGGCTTGTTTATGGCCAGGGGAGTAGCAATTCCAATCAAGTAGTGAAGCGGAGTATATGTTTGATATGTTTGAGAAAAGGAGAATCGACGGGTGTATCTCTTCTACTATATCCAAACCTTCAACCACCTCTTTATTGTTCCAACAAGTGAAACAATAACTTTCTGGTCCATTCGAATTCAGGCGGGGATTGCACGGGTGGGAGGTGCCGCGACGGGCAAAATGCTTGCCCGGTACCTCTCTTATCGGAATAGAACTGATCATTACCCGGAATTATCCAAACTAGAAGGTACTTCACTTCAATAATAGCGGATTGAAACAAACAATTTTCAGGTTCCGATATAATCAATCAAATCATAATTTGAACAATTAACTATTTTGTAACCCTAAAAGCAAGCAACATGAATAGTGAGTGAATAGGGGTTGATACCACACCAATCGTTTTCGAAGGGGGAACCGTTTGAGTACGAAACAGATTTTGACTCATAACTGTTCCCAAAAATACCGGAAATTTCGTCGGGGAGCCGCCCGTTCCTAGTAGAGGCGGTTGAAGGAATAGTAAACACGGTAAACAATCCAGGCATCGGAGTGACTACTATTCCCACCGGCTGGGCGAGAGACAAAGTATGCGTCGGGTCGTAGCAAGTCCTCGCGGGAATAGACAAAGCCGCACTAGTAATTAATCCGTTATCTATGATATTCCCCTGCGGGGAACCTAGTTAAATCATCAATTCTAAACAATGATTATAAAATATGAAAGAATGACGGGTAACCTCCTTCCGAAAGTTAAGTTGTCTCATACAAATTATTTAAATCATATAAATATTGATTCGGGTGTTGCCAACCAAGGGAAGGATATATAGAACAGTCAAAAGGCAATAACCCTTCCGTAGCGATTCGATCGATCTATACCCTCCCGTTTCTCAGGAAACTCCGGCCAGCGGCATGCATGCATCGCGATGCAATGCACCTCTCCAGGAGTGTCAAACTAAGTATGTAAGAACAAAATGTAACTACGATTAGTCAGGTAGAGATCACGCACGCGTATGGAGAGGCACTCCCGGCGACACAAGATGTGTCTCGTTCCTTAAGCTCGTGATGTCGGGAAATGGTCTCCAATCCCAGCAAAGTCATAGTTAGAGCCGCGACAACCGAAGCGGATGGTGAAACCATCCGCCAAGACATGAGTTTTGCAGCTGAATATGAACCTCTATCCCTTTTTCTTCCTGTTCCTTCTTTTTTTTCCTTCATTTTCCCCATTTCATAGACATAAGCGCAAATTTTTTATATGTTCCAACTCCCGTGTACAGAGAGAAACGCAAAAGGCTCGGAGAGAGAAATACAACTGTTTGGCCATCACATGCATATAGTCGGTATTGGGAAAGGAGTAAAAAAACAAATGCATAGATTCGTTTTTCATTGGACAGGCAGATGTGTTTGTTGAAGTAGTAACAAAGTCCCATTAGAGTAAGACCCGTAGGGAATAATCCGTGGATACCTGAGCCAGAATTGGATCCGAGAGAAGGATTTTTCCGGCTATAATCTCCTGGCAATTGGATCGATTTATTATCGATGTAAAAATTGTGATGAAATGCGTAGATTATCGGTACGGGGTCTGGTATACAAATACCTGGTACCGGCCGTCAAACGATTCCGCTTTCGTTGCAAGAAGAAAACATCGGAATTGAAATACCTGTTGCAAAAATTGGGAGAGTGGCGACCGTCACTAACCAAGGTATATTACTCATGACTTGGAGGTGATAGGAATAATTATTCCTAATTGAATAAAGTATTTATCAGGGCGATGCCCCGACTCATATCCAACTGGATACGAGTCGGAGGAGGAATATCTGGCTCTCACTTAGTATTATTTTTGTATCACCAATTACTTAGTAGGCTAGACCCATACTACGAGTTGTTTCTGACCCTGGATAGACGCGCACACTTAAGGAATCTGTTGGGCAAGCAGATTCACATCTCTTGCGACCTACACAATCTTCGGTTCTGGGGGCGGAAGCAATTTGATTAGCTTTACACCCCTCCCGAGGTACCGTCTCCAATGCATCCGTCGGACAAGCTCTTACACATTGAGTGCAACCAATACAAGTGTCGTATATCTTTACTGAGTGTGCCGTCGAACCTCCTTTACTCCTGTGTATATCTATGCACATGCGTATGAGTTGCCAGACGCATTTTCTTACTGAGACTAAACTACACACATTAGCATATTCCAATACCAGGCATAATTCCGAGTAGGTAGATGTGGCGTCCCCACCTGTTACTCCATTCGCGAGTCTAACGAGTTTTGTATTTAAACATTACTTTGCTTATTGCACATACATTCAGCCACAACCTTCCTTCTTTGTCAAGACGCTTCCTGTTGCTTGTATGTGAGTGATGCATGGCCGGCACGTCATCACCCATCACATCGTATGAGACTTCAACTACATCGAAAGGAATATCGGGGGGATTAATGACATGGATTACAACTCGTATCGTGGCGAAAACAGGCAAACTTCGTTTGATTAGGTGTAGTACGACACGCCCCGATAGGGGCGTATACCGAAAGAATGGTTTCATCGATGGATCAATTACCATTTTAACAAATCAAATTGAGGGCTGCGCGTTGATCCTTTTCAACAAGTAATTGAAGCAATGGATAGATGACGCAATATTGGCTTCGGTGACTGCCGCACAGCAATAGTGAATAATGGAGGAACTCCCCAAGCCGTGTTGGTGGCTTCCACCGAAGCCACCAGAAGTACCACAGAAAGAAATTTGGAAGAAACCACCGAATTTGTCAGTGACTAATCTCTTGTTGAATATTGCTTCCACACTTGTGTACTGTCCCTCGATGGATCAATCAATCAGGGGATATGCATTAGACCATTCCAAACCTTTGACTCGCAACATCGATTCTCTGGAGGGACTTGCACAAACTATTGCTAAATCTATCGGTTCTCGCATCGGTTGGTGAATCAGAGTCTGTTACTCAATCGGTTAGCATCGTAGCAAATACGATCGAGATTTTTACAGATCCTACGTACGTAAGTGAGCAACTGTCCCGCAATCACGTAACAACCACGTAATGTCAGGTATAGAATATACAGAAATGAATTGAAATAAATTGACCTCAGAAAGACGGGACGAACTACATCGGATGATTGGCAAATCAGTGGGTGGGAGTGTTGACCATACCGGTACGACAGAGTGGTTGATCAGTAGAGTAAAAATATGCCCCAGCAACATGCTACCCCTGGGAGCGGCGCCTATAACGGGGTTGTTACATAACTCGTATGTCAATTAAACGGAGGCTAATGGGATTGAGTCAGTATCGAACCTGGATAACCCCCTGGAGGGAAAATTCCTCGATGTGGCGGGAGCGGAAGCGCAAGAGTATGTATTTTATGAAGAGACCGATAGAGATTCAGATGGGGTGGGAGGGACAAAAGGGGTAGTAACGACGGCGTTTACCGTTGCGTCGACAACGATGATGGGACTCTCCGCGGTACCTCGGACTCTTACAACTTCTCACCGGAAAAACCAATATGGCAAAGTCATTCTTGGACTCTCCTTAGATAACAAATAGAAACAAACAATAAAACAAACACAAACACATTTGGGAATTTTGGATAATGGTTTTTCTAAAAACAATTCATCACATTTCACAAACCCATTTACCAAATTTACCAAATTAGTCGACACAGTCGACACAGTCGACACAGTCGACACTGTCGACACTGTCGACACTGTCGTTCCTTCGGCCTCTAATTGTCTGAGACAATTAGCACTTATCCACCAATTCTACTCCATCAATCAATTCTCTTTTATCCTTTGCTTCGTTACTTGGTTCTCCCGGTATTCCTAAGTTTATTATAGGCCGCGGCATTCTCTTCCTAGCTCGTGCCTCTTCTCTGAGTAGTACTTCTTTTTCCATCGGGGAAAGAGAGACCATAGATAAGACTGGTGTAAATCTAAATTTGAATGATTTACACCAGTCTTATCTACGGTCTGATTCTATTGGAGCAGTTTCTTACGCTTCAAGTTAACACCATCGACACCAGACCAGCTGGCATCGGTGCCAACTGTGTCAATTGCATCGGACGTCTCCATCCCCGAGTTATCACTTTTCTCTTCCTTTTGGGAAGGATGTGACGCACTGCTTAACCTCATTGCCGCCCTTTTGAGTTGAGCAGCAGAGCAGCTTCGGGACGACCCGCAGGAGAGTACGGGGTATTGGCTTTGAACTGTCTCTATTTTACTCAAAACGTTTTCACAAATCCGGACTGATAGTCCTTCGATCCACGTATACCCGGCTCCCTCACTGATCTGTTATACGAATCTATATTTCTCTTGAACAAATGATTTGGAATGCTTTTGCGTCTTCCCAGTGGTTTCCAAAGGCCTCTTTGAGAGGAATAATCTCTGGGGTGGAATTTCAAATGGTAGGTAATTTTCAAAACTCGAAGACTTATCTGAGATATCTGAGATTGAGTAGATCCCATCTTCTCCTTTTCCTCAAGGACTTGCGACGGATTGGTATACACTCCTTTATTCGTGATAGTGGTATTAACAACAATTGTCTAATGGATTTATTACGCTATCCAAATAATATCATTATTACTGAATGGAATGATACAAACTTAATTGTATCTGCCTGTATCTGTACCTATCTAGCTGTATATAAATTGGTAGATAGGTAGTAGTAATCCCTAAATTTGTTAGATTCACCGAACAACTACCTGTTTTTAGTAACAATAGGTCTTGATTCTTTTAGGGAATGGGATTCAATAATCGGGGTAGAAATCTGATTGAAGCTACCAAGTGATCGGTAACTTCAATCGGATGATCGAGCAATAATTCGCAATTACGTGCCGAGCCCAATCTCGAGAATCAAGTATCGAGGTACATCTTCATTCTAAGTGTAGCCGCTCGGCTGCCGTCAGTAGCACCAAAGCAGAATCTGCCGACACAAGCCAATTCTTCCAAACGATGAGTTGGCCACAAAAGACGTTTAATTCGTTGTACTTTAATTGGGTTTTCATAACCATTCATTCCTGCTGCACCCTCTCCGGGAACGAAATCCAATACAGAATCGGGGAAGTCCGTGTGGCTCGGGATTGAAAGATATTCGAGAAGCCGTAACTGCCGACGACACCTCGGGGAAAACAAATCCTCAATGTTGTAAAATATGGAATGAACCCCCCCCCTATCCCTCTCTTTTTTAGGTAAGCACAATACAAATTCATCAAATCCTTTTTTGTCTAATACCTTCCTAAATTTCTTTCTGAACTTTGGTAAAGTACTAATCATTTTATAAATCAAGATCTGATCGGTAAGGACCTTGGCCCTACGCGAATATGCATCGAAAAACAGATGATTCAGAACTTTGCGTCTACCGCGGCCAAGAATCAGACTCAGTAAGTCTGGTTCTAAATCCGTGTCTTCAGTAAATGCAATAATAGTTTCATGATTTCCCATCACGTGAATGGTAGACGCGAGTTCTCTTAATTTCTCTGATTTTCGCTCCAACAGCTTGGGTCTAAATTTCCATCGACGTTTAGGATGGAAGGATTGCCTAGTGGCGAACCTTCGCTTACGTACCTCAGACTTATCATTCGAAAATTTGTTGAATGATAGCGCCATGCCAAATTCTTCGTGGGATCTGTCTCCAAATAGGGCTTCATATGCCTCGATCGGTACCAATTCGTCAGGTATAAAAATCGTCTTGTTTCTATATGTCTCTACCGAATCCGGGGCGACTACCCATGGGGCTGAATCTAACTTCACATTCCATTTCATTCTGGAATTAAAGATCACTGGACGAGCAATCACCTTTTTCCTCCTTTCCTTGGCGATTTGTCTCATACGATTTATGGATCGGATTCTTCGTTCGATCGCATTTTGCCGCGTCGTGAACCCTTGCACATCCGTGTCTCGCGAGAAATTAGCAAAACTGTGCAGTAGGTTGCTACACTCCCGTTGTTTACTGAGATTCGCGATTCGAGCCTTTAGCAAAGAGTTTTCCGCATAAATAGAATGATTTTCTGACCTTCTTTTGAACAAATGGTGGTTTCCCCTTTCGTGGACGCTTGCATCAACCCAATCAGAATTATTTGCCTTATGAATAAAATTCTTCCATTTTTTTGGAGATATTCGGGACCACATTTCGATCGGTAAGTTGTATCGATCGAGACAATCCAAGCGGCTTTTCCAATCATTTGCATTCAATGCATTAATCGATTTGAGGAATCCCCAATCTCTCCCATATTTTATTATGCTTTCATCAATATATGGATATTGATGCAAATTATGAGCTGATACATCCCCGAAGTATTTTGCTTCGTAGTTGCTTATGTCGTTTGCGCTTCTGCCGAAGCTTTTGTCACTCATTTCATCTTCTGACGAGGCGGCGGTCAAGTCCGTCCCATCTCTCAAACAGGTGGACCATACTCCATCAAAAACATAAGCTTGAGAAATAAACCCAGTGGAGCCGTTACTACCAATCCCCAGCAATGCAGCCCGTTGGTTAGAAACGTCCGGATTTGATTGTTCCTTCTCTTCGTGAATTTAGGCAATACCACTGACAGTCCGTACTAAGTGGGCCTCCAACGCTTCAAATCCAGTCGCGGAATAAGCATTAATTTCCAAAAATTTTTTATATAATTTGATCACTGACGAGACACAATTGTTATTTGGTTTAGCAACCCATGTGTGAAGATCCAGAAGCCTTTGTTGAATAGCAATAGATTCTATTTCCGATTTGGACGATCCGCCAATAATTGTGTCGCGTAATTTCCGAATGTCCATTTCCTCGATACATCTTCGTAATGCTCTTCGGTCGTTTCCTCCGGGACCTGCATCGCCAAATAGACTCATCATTTCCGATTGAGTATCCGATTTGAATTCGTTGGTGGTGTATCCCAGCAACGCTTCACCATCATCAGAAACTGATTGGATATTGCGATTAATTGTATTTGATGTCATTTCTGCCTTTCCATCGATAGCGTCATGACCAGCAAGGTTTTCGTTCTTCCTGATCCTCGAGCCCACATCCGCGGGACCCCGCCCCTCGACGTTGTTCGTACTGGTAGTTCCCCCAATTGCTTCAACTCCAATAGACGGATTGAGTACCGTCCGTTCGAATCGCATAGACTCGATCAAGCTGTTTATGAAACGGCCTACCCGCTTAGTTTGCGACGCAAATTTCTTCCCGAAAGTCTTTACGATTCTTTGTCTTACCGGATTCCAGAACGAAGGATCCTTCCTGATAGTCCCGAAAGGTACATCCGTTTGAAATCCCCAAGCAGTTAAATAACTAAACTGAACTCTTTCTTTTCCTAATTGATCTACATAACCGTCATTAGACGATACCTCAGGCTTGATGGACTGATTAGTAAGTCCCTTTTTCTTGAGTGACCTCCTCCTTTTACTATGCCAAGGTTTCAGCTGAGATGGAAACAGAATCTTTGTTTGAACACCGTCCTTTAACCAACGACCAGGAAACCTATTTTCTGGGAATTCTTCACCGTCATAGCTACAGATCACATGGGACTCCCTGCACGGATCGATCCGATCTTCACCCCATTCGGGAACTTGGAGGCATAATATCCGACCAATATTCTTAGGTATAATCAAGAGAGGTAACTTAACATATCTTCTGAAATTGGATTGCGAGACCAGCAATAACCCCCTACCCGTATGGATCGAACCCATGTCTAATCTAGCAGCGAGATTCAAGCGTTCGTATTTCGATCTACCAAAACTCCTTTGAGGAGAAGGAGTGATTGATACTTGCTCTACTTGGGGGTTCGCTCCTCCCCTCGTATCAACCATTGCTACTTCAGGATCCCATTCTGTTGAGCCTTTGCTCCACGATGAGGTGGAACCGGGTATTTCCATCCATCTTATAAAAAATGGAGAATGAATCTTACCCTGCAGCATTTTCCAGATAAGCGTTTTACGCCTTCTGGCCCGCATAGATCCTTTAATAAGCCTTCGACGGAAATCAGAAGCTTTCGAATATCGTTTCAGTAGTTTAGCTGACCTTAACCCCGTTTTTCCAAAATTAGTAGCTAAATTTCTGAGCTTTTTGTTACGAATATCGCTTTCCATACCAGGTATATCAAATCGACTTTCATTTATGAATTGAGTATTACGAAACAAATCCCTTTCAAGATCCTCAATTCGATGAGTCAAACATATTTTCCTTCTGCGACCCATCATGAAAGAAACTTTTTTCCGACCGGTCAACGATGCATCAGACAGAAAAGCACGATTCGGATTCCTACACATATCTTCGAAATAAATAAAAAATAGAGCCCGATCCGTTGGTAGCAGCTTGAAGATATCCTCCCAAGTTACGGAAGGCTGAAAATTATTTATTGCTTCCAAAACGCTTCTTAATTCCAAACTATCCAGTTTCTGTTCATTGGGTATTAATCTATCGAACAAAAATTCAGAAACTTCAGTAGCATCTGGAGATAATGGTTCCCAAGGAAGAGGAATCTTATTATTCACAAATTCTTTATGTTTATTCAAAATCCGAGTTTCAATTTTATTTTCACGGTTTACTACCCCCGCAAAATATTCATACGTTTTCGGTATTGGCGTCGTCGTTTCACAAATTGTAAGGAACGACCGTGAATTCGGAACTCTGACACGATGCAATTGACTCATTAAAGGATCATATATTTTGGGTAGTCCCATATACCCTTCAATCTTTGATTTCGTTCTTTTTCCTATTGCTCCCGAGAAGACACATCCATTATTTAGAAGCCTAATTCGATCTTTCAGTTCGTTATGCAAATTCTCTCTCTCATTCGGATGATCCAGGATCCAGCTTTGATAATGAGACGGAGTTGATGACGAAACATCGAAACCCTTTAGGGATTTTCTTAACTACTCTTCAAGAATTGACGAACCAGGCAAAGATGCAAAAACCAACCGTGAGTTGCTCCCGTTTACACACTCGGCGAAGAAGCAAGTTGATACCCTCCTTTTAACATCGCTTCGATGGATTATCCGACTGATCGGCCTGTGCCGCATGGGTCGATTCGTCCTACGGGGATCAAAAAACGAGTTAGGCCATGGCTCGCAAAGCCATTTTGCGGAGGATGGTAAATCCAAACAGGTTTTATCATATCTGATTAATTCATCCTCAAATTTTCTCGTCACGAAAGGGACCGGGGACCTACCCGGATACGATAGCATAGTGATGAACGAAACAATACTAAAAGTCTTATACATGACACGTTTCAGCCAGATATGAAGTATTGGTGAGTCCTTCTCGATGCGATGCATCGATAATCTAGACGATTGCCCGAGCAAGAGATGGCCGACCAACCAGCCCGAGAAACTACCCATTAGGAATGTCGTACTGTTGCTGTAACGGAACATAACTAGATAAATCAATCTTGCTAATGTCGCGTTTGGCAACAAAATTGGATTGAATGGCTGGAGAACTGGACTATTCGGGAATGTGCTTGCAACTCTCGAATCGCGAATTGACTGCGCGGGGCGGAGAGCCTGGTAATCAGGTAAATCTTTGGTTCGGGACCAGAATATAAACATATATGGTAGAACCGCAATAGTTACCAGGTTAGGTCTCGGAATCAACAAATAAATTGGTGAAATGAAAACAGACGAAAAGACTAGTAACTGACCAGTCATTGATCCGATGAGCGCAGCTACACCGCTAAAATCCCCCCATAGAAGAAAAGACCTCAGACATAAAATTTGCGAAGGTCCGATGGGCAGTGTTGGCAGCAATCCATAATAAAAACCAAATAATAGGGAAGGACTCATGTTTTTTAACCAACCGATTAATGACGCTCTAAAGCAAATATTTAATATTAAATTAACCTCAATTTTCTTCATAATGATTAGTCCCCTAATTCATTTTCAGTTTCCGCCCCACCGGAAGTTGTTCCCAGCCTATCGCTGCTGGATACGAATACTTTCCAGTGGTAATCGATTCATTTTAACAATTACTATGGTTAATAATGTAGGTTGAAATGACACGAACATCCAAATGAATTATGAGTATCCCCGCTCGATGTGTTTACCTTATCATGTTACTGCTGGTAATCCATCCCCATATTACGTCTTATTATACAGCAATCAAACATATTTTGTCTATACTATTCATACGTAAATGTATGACTCCCGTTATATGGGAGTCGCGGGGTGTGCGGCGCGCGCGACATCAGGCGCATATCGCACCACACAAACGGTAGTTAGCAACATAGGTATTGACAAAGGGAATGGTTGGATATGGAAAAGTCTTGCGACAGGCAATGCAAAAATGTTGACTATTGCATCTTGTAATAGAATAAATTATCTTCTTTTCTGGGATGTTTCAAATGAGCATTTGGCTGATCATTCGGATAGACCTTTGTTGGTTCGGCTGTGCCGAACCAAGCAATAAGAAGAAGAGGTCAACAATGAAGAGGTTCTTGCTTCGAGAGATTATTCCAAGAAGGGATTGAACCAGGATTGCGCATCAAGGGGCGAGTGACCGATTCAAGTACATCCGCGGCGTTAGCAAAACCATGTATTTGAGCAAATGTGAATTCGACAGACCATTTTGTATCAATCCCCCTAGCCTCTAAAGGATTGGCATGAGCCATTCCTGTAAAAGCTAAATCAGGTTCCAGTTCGTGCATTCGTTGGACTTGATTATAATTGTCGGGTTTTTCCACGATTCGTGGCATCGGTATATTCATTACCTCACAGGTGGTTTTTAAAAGGGATAATTCCGCAGCTTGATATCGCTTATCTAAATAAGGAATACCTATTTCATAGACAATCATTCCGCATCGAACTGAGAATCTAGCTAGAGATATTTCCAGTAAATTATCCCCCATAGAAAAGACAGATTTTCCACCTATAATTTTTATATATTTTGAAAGATTCTTCCATATCTGTTCTTCCTTTTCTTTTAAACCTTTGGGTTTCATGCCAAGCACATCGCAAATTCTTTCCATCCATGCTCGTGTTCCGTCGGGACCAATTGGAAAGGGTGCCCCGATGAGGCGACACTTTCTGCGTCGCATTAAAATGGTTGCTGTACGACTTAGAAACGGATTTACGCCGGGACTCCCCGAATAGGATTTGAACCTATGACCCATCGGTTAACAGCCGATCGCTCTACCGCTGAGCTATCGGGGAATATAAAAAATCAACTTGAAATAGGACATTTCGCTTATCACATCAAATTATGATTATATTTCTTTAATTTGTAGCTGACAACTCTCACATCCCTTCTGCCCAGAAAATTTCTTCTGTATAATTTGGAGAAGAAAAAATCAATCGTAAAAAAACTTTATTTAATAATATGTATATTATTAAACAAAACTGATAAGTCAAATTTCCGTGACTTAACAAATAAAAATATTAGGATTACTAGTAGAGAAGACAAAGAGAAATCAACCAATCCAAATGAGATGATATACTATAAGTATCTGTACTAGACCCTGATCTTAGGAATTAAAAATCCGCATATGCATACCTGAAAATAGATATTACTACATCCAAATTTTAATTTGGGGTTTCGGAATAAGCCAGAGCAAATGAAGAAAAAAAAAACTGGAGTTTTGTGAAACGAAAGTAGCAATCTATGGTAAGGGCGGAATCGGCAAATCGACAACGAGCTGTAACATTTCAGTTGCCTTAGCACAGCGTGGTAAGAAAGTATTACAAATCGGATGTGACCCGAAGCATGATAGTACCTTCACGCTCACAGGATTCCCAATACCTACTATTATAGATACTCTGCAGTTGAAGGATTATCACTATGAAGATGTATGGCCCGAAGATATTATTTATGCAGGTTACGGCGGAGTAGATTGCGTTGAGGCGGGCGGACCCCCCGCAGGAGCGGGTTGTGGAGGATATGTAGTGGGAGAAACTGTTAAACTACTGAAAGAATCAAATGCATTTTATGAATATGACGTAATCTCATTTGATGTTTTGGGAGATGTTGTTTGTGGGGGCTTTGCCGCACCGTTAAACTATGCGGATTATTGCGTAATAATAACAGACAATGGATTCGACGCTTCGTTTGCAGCCAACCGTATTGCCGCATCGGTGAGGGAGAAAGCTCGTACCCACCCGTTGCGATTGGCAGGTTTAGTTGGAAACCGAACATCTAAGAGAGATCTTATTGACAAATATGTGGAAGCCTGTCCTATACCTGTACTAGAAGTATTACCTCTGATTGAAGATATTCGAATCTCCAGAGTAAAAGGAAAAACATTATTTGAGATGGCTGAAACTCAACCGACTCTTGATCAAGCGTGTCAATTTTACTCAAACGTCGCTGATCAGTTGTTGTCCCAACCAGAAGGAGTCGTGCCAAAAGAAATACCGGACAGAGAATTATTTAATTTACTATCTGATTTTTATTCAAATAGAATTAGTAAAGACAAAAAAAATGATGATAAAGACACCCAATTTGTCATTTCAACTGATTTTACAATGATTTGAACTCGAGATGTTGCAGTGATTTCTTATTTATTAGAGATAACTTCCCATTTAATATTTTTATGTACTTGAAATTTAGATATTAGATTCCTACCTGTTTCAATTATTTCATCGATTTTTTCTTTTTCAGGCGCAGGAAATTATGAAAATTATTGACACTGCATTCGAATGCGAGACTGGTAGTTACCACACTTTTTGTCCGATCAGTTGCGTGGCTTGGCTATACCAAAAAATTGAGGATAGTTTCTTCTTAGTTATAGGGACAAAGACCCGTGGCTATTTTTTGCAAAATGCTCTGGGAGTTACGATTTTTGCGGAGCCCCGCTACGCAATGGCAGAATTAGAAGAAGCTGATATATCAGCTCAGCTGAACGATCGCGAAGAATCAAAAGAAATATGTATACAAATAAGACGAGATAGGAATCCCAGCGTCATTATTTGGATCGGTACATGCACTACAGAAATAATAAAAATGGATTTAGAGGGGATGGCTTCCAAATTAGAAAAAGAAATTGGGATCCCAATTATCGTGGCACGAGCTAATGGATCGGATTATGCTTTCACTCAAGGGGAAGATACTGCATTAGCTGCTATGGTACATAGATGTCCAGTAATTGATATGGCGATTTCTAAGAATGAAGTGTGTACAGGTGATTGCGACAACTCGTACAAATCTAAAGACCAATCTCAAATCAAGACGTACAAATTAGAAACTCATAATTTAGTACTTCTTGGATCGTTGCCATCAAATGTAGCTTCTCAGCCGAATTCAGAGCCGAAACGCCAAAACATCTGTGTGACGGGTTGGTTACCGTCTCATCGATATGCGGAACTCCCGTCGCTTGGCGAAGGAATTTACGTGTGTGGCGTAAATCCGTTTCTAAGTCGTACAGCAACCATTTTAATGCGACGCAGAAAGTGTCGCCTCATCGGGGCACCCTTTCCAATTGGTCCCGACGGAACACGAGCATGGATGGAAAGAATTTGCGATGTGCTTGGCATGAAACCCAAAGGTTTAAAAGAAAAGGAAGAACAGATATGGAAGAATCTTTCAAAATATATAAAAATTATAGGTGGAAAATCTGTCTTTTCTATGGGGGATAATTTACTGGAAATATCTCTAGCTAGATTCTCAGTTCGATGCGGAATGATTGTCTATGAAATAGGTATTCCTTATTTAGATAAGCGATATCAAGCTGCGGAATTATCCCTTTTAAAAACCACCTGTGAGGTAATGAATATACCGATGCCACGAATCGTGGAAAAACCCGACAATTATAATCAAGTCCAACGAATGCACGAACTGGAACCTGATTTAGCTTTTACAGGAATGGCTCATGCCAATCCTTTAGAGGCTAGGGGGATTGATACAAAATGGTCTGTCGAATTCACATTTGCTCAAATACATGGTTTTGCTAACGCCGCGGATGTACTTGAATCGGTCACTCGCCCCTTGATGCGCAATCCTGGTTCAATCCCTTCTTGGAATAATCTCTCGAAGCAAGAACCTCTTCATTGTTGACCTCTTCTTCTTATTGCTTGGTTCGGCACAGCCGAACCAACAAAGGTCTATCCGAATGATCAGCCAAATGCTCATTTGAAACATCCCAGAAAAGAAGATAATTTATTCTATTACAAGATGCAATAGTCAACATTTTTGCATTGCCTGTCGCAAGACTTTTCCATATCCAACCATTCCCTTTGTCAATACCTATGTTGCTAACTACCGTTTGTGTGGTGCGATATGCGCCTGATGTCGCGCGCGCCGCACACCCCGCGACTCCCATATAACGGGAGTCATACATTTACGTATGAATAGTATAGACAAAATATGTTTGATTGCTGTATAATAAGACGTAATATGGGGATGGATTACCAGCAGTAACATGATAAGGTAAACACATCGAGCGGGGATACTCATAATTCATTTGGATGTTCGTGTCATTTCAACCTACATTATTAACCATAGTAATTGTTAAAATGAATCGATTACCACTGGAAAGTATTCGTATCCAGCAGCGATAGGCTGGGAACAACTTCCGGTGGGGCGGAAACTGAAAATGAATTAGGGGACTAATCATTATGAAGAAAATTGAGGTTAATTTAATATTAAATATTTGCTTTAGAGCGTCATTAATCGGTTGGTTAAAAAACATGAGTCCTTCCCTATTATTTGGTTTTTATTATGGATTGCTGCCAACACTGCCCATCGGACCTTCGCAAATTTTATGTCTGAGGTCTTTTCTTCTATGGGGGGATTTTAGCGGTGTAGCTGCGCTCATCGGATCAATGACTGGTCAGTTACTAGTCTTTTCGTCTGTTTTCATTTCACCAATTTATTTGTTGATTCCGAGACCTAACCTGGTAACTATTGCGGTTCTACCATATATGTTTATATTCTGGTCCCGAACCAAAGATTTACCTGATTACCAGGCTCTCCGCCCCGCGCAGTCAATTCGCGATTCGAGAGTTGCAAGCACATTCCCGAATAGTCCAGTTCTCCAGCCATTCAATCCAATTTTGTTGCCAAACGCGACATTAGCAAGATTGATTTATCTAGTTATGTTCCGTTACAGCAACAGTACGACATTCCTAATGGGTAGTTTCTCGGGCTGGTTGGTCGGCCATCTCTTGCTCGGGCAATCGTCTAGATTATCGATGCATCGCATCGAGAAGGACTCACCAATACTTCATATCTGGCTGAAACGTGTCATGTATAAGACTTTTAGTATTGTTTCGTTCATCACTATGCTATCGTATCCGGGTAGGTCCCCGGTCCCTTTCGTGACGAGAAAATTTGAGGATGAATTAATCAGATATGATAAAACCTGTTTGGATTTACCATCCTCCGCAAAATGGCTTTGCGAGCCATGGCCTAACTCGTTTTTTGATCCCCGTAGGACGAATCGACCCATGCGGCACAGGCCGATCAGTCGGATAATCCATCGAAGCGATGTTAAAAGGAGGGTATCAACTTGCTTCTTCGCCGAGTGTGTAAACGGGAGCAACTCACGGTTGGTTTTTGCATCTTTGCCTGGTTCGTCAATTCTTGAAGAGTAGTTAAGAAAATCCCTAAAGGGTTTCGATGTTTCGTCATCAACTCCGTCTCATTATCAAAGCTGGATCCTGGATCATCCGAATGAGAGAGAGAATTTGCATAACGAACTGAAAGATCGAATTAGGCTTCTAAATAATGGATGTGTCTTCTCGGGAGCAATAGGAAAAAGAACGAAATCAAAGATTGAAGGGTATATGGGACTACCCAAAATATATGATCCTTTAATGAGTCAATTGCATCGTGTCAGAGTTCCGAATTCACGGTCGTTCCTTACAATTTGTGAAACGACGACGCCAATACCGAAAACGTATGAATATTTTGCGGGGGTAGTAAACCGTGAAAATAAAATTGAAACTCGGATTTTGAATAAACATAAAGAATTTGTGAATAATAAGATTCCTCTTCCTTGGGAACCATTATCTCCAGATGCTACTGAAGTTTCTGAATTTTTGTTCGATAGATTAATACCCAATGAACAGAAACTGGATAGTTTGGAATTAAGAAGCGTTTTGGAAGCAATAAATAATTTTCAGCCTTCCGTAACTTGGGAGGATATCTTCAAGCTGCTACCAACGGATCGGGCTCTATTTTTTATTTATTTCGAAGATATGTGTAGGAATCCGAATCGTGCTTTTCTGTCTGATGCATCGTTGACCGGTCGGAAAAAAGTTTCTTTCATGATGGGTCGCAGAAGGAAAATATGTTTGACTCATCGAATTGAGGATCTTGAAAGGGATTTGTTTCGTAATACTCAATTCATAAATGAAAGTCGATTTGATATACCTGGTATGGAAAGCGATATTCGTAACAAAAAGCTCAGAAATTTAGCTACTAATTTTGGAAAAACGGGGTTAAGGTCAGCTAAACTACTGAAACGATATTCGAAAGCTTCTGATTTCCGTCGAAGGCTTATTAAAGGATCTATGCGGGCCAGAAGGCGTAAAACGCTTATCTGGAAAATGCTGCAGGGTAAGATTCATTCTCCATTTTTTATAAGATGGATGGAAATACCCGGTTCCACCTCATCGTGGAGCAAAGGCTCAACAGAATGGGATCCTGAAGTAGCAATGGTTGATACGAGGGGAGGAGCGAACCCCCAAGTAGAGCAAGTATCAATCACTCCTTCTCCTCAAAGGAGTTTTGGTAGATCGAAATACGAACGCTTGAATCTCGCTGCTAGATTAGACATGGGTTCGATCCATACGGGTAGGGGGTTATTGCTGGTCTCGCAATCCAATTTCAGAAGATATGTTAAGTTACCTCTCTTGATTATACCTAAGAATATTGGTCGGATATTATGCCTCCAAGTTCCCGAATGGGGTGAAGATCGGATCGATCCGTGCAGGGAGTCCCATGTGATCTGTAGCTATGACGGTGAAGAATTCCCAGAAAATAGGTTTCCTGGTCGTTGGTTAAAGGACGGTGTTCAAACAAAGATTCTGTTTCCATCTCAGCTGAAACCTTGGCATAGTAAAAGGAGGAGGTCACTCAAGAAAAAGGGACTTACTAATCAGTCCATCAAGCCTGAGGTATCGTCTAATGACGGTTATGTAGATCAATTAGGAAAAGAAAGAGTTCAGTTTAGTTATTTAACTGCTTGGGGATTTCAAACGGATGTACCTTTCGGGACTATCAGGAAGGATCCTTCGTTCTGGAATCCGGTAAGACAAAGAATCGTAAAGACTTTCGGGAAGAAATTTGCGTCGCAAACTAAGCGGGTAGGCCGTTTCATAAACAGCTTGATCGAGTCTATGCGATTCGAACGGACGGTACTCAATCCGTCTATTGGAGTTGAAGCAATTGGGGGAACTACCAGTACGAACAACGTCGAGGGGCGGGGTCCCGCGGATGTGGGCTCGAGGATCAGGAAGAACGAAAACCTTGCTGGTCATGACGCTATCGATGGAAAGGCAGAAATGACATCAAATACAATTAATCGCAATATCCAATCAGTTTCTGATGATGGTGAAGCGTTGCTGGGATACACCACCAACGAATTCAAATCGGATACTCAATCGGAAATGATGAGTCTATTTGGCGATGCAGGTCCCGGAGGAAACGACCGAAGAGCATTACGAAGATGTATCGAGGAAATGGACATTCGGAAATTACGCGACACAATTATTGGCGGATCGTCCAAATCGGAAATAGAATCTATTGCTATTCAACAAAGGCTTCTGGATCTTCACACATGGGTTGCTAAACCAAATAACAATTGTGTCTCGTCAGTGATCAAATTATATAAAAAATTTTTGGAAATTAATGCTTATTCCGCGACTGGATTTGAAGCGTTGGAGGCCCACTTAGTACGGACTGTCAGTGGTATTGCCTAAATTCACGAAGAGAAGGAACAATCAAATCCGGACGTTTCTAACCAACGGGCTGCATTGCTGGGGATTGGTAGTAACGGCTCCACTGGGTTTATTTCTCAAGCTTATGTTTTTGATGGAGTATGGTCCACCTGTTTGAGAGATGGGACGGACTTGACCGCCGCCTCGTCAGAAGATGAAATGAGTGACAAAAGCTTCGGCAGAAGCGCAAACGACATAAGCAACTACGAAGCAAAATACTTCGGGGATGTATCAGCTCATAATTTGCATCAATATCCATATATTGATGAAAGCATAATAAAATATGGGAGAGATTGGGGATTCCTCAAATCGATTAATGCATTGAATGCAAATGATTGGAAAAGCCGCTTGGATTGTCTCGATCGATACAACTTACCGATCGAAATGTGGTCCCGAATATCTCCAAAAAAATGGAAGAATTTTATTCATAAGGCAAATAATTCTGATTGGGTTGATGCAAGCGTCCACGAAAGGGGAAACCACCATTTGTTCAAAAGAAGGTCAGAAAATCATTCTATTTATGCGGAAAACTCTTTGCTAAAGGCTCGAATCGCGAATCTCAGTAAACAACGGGAGTGTAGCAACCTACTGCACAGTTTTGCTAATTTCTCGCGAGACACGGATGTGCAAGGGTTCACGACGCGGCAAAATGCGATCGAACGAAGAATCCGATCCATAAATCGTATGAGACAAATCGCCAAGGAAAGGAGGAAAAAGGTGATTGCTCGTCCAGTGATCTTTAATTCCAGAATGAAATGGAATGTGAAGTTAGATTCAGCCCCATGGGTAGTCGCCCCGGATTCGGTAGAGACATATAGAAACAAGACGATTTTTATACCTGACGAATTGGTACCGATCGAGGCATATGAAGCCCTATTTGGAGACAGATCCCACGAAGAATTTGGCATGGCGCTATCATTCAACAAATTTTCGAATGATAAGTCTGAGGTACGTAAGCGAAGGTTCGCCACTAGGCAATCCTTCCATCCTAAACGTCGATGGAAATTTAGACCCAAGCTGTTGGAGCGAAAATCAGAGAAATTAAGAGAACTCGCGTCTACCATTCACGTGATGGGAAATCATGAAACTATTATTGCATTTACTGAAGACACGGATTTAGAACCAGACTTACTGAGTCTGATTCTTGGCCGCGGTAGACGCAAAGTTCTGAATCATCTGTTTTTCGATGCATATTCGCGTAGGGCCAAGGTCCTTACCGATCAGATCTTGATTTATAAAATGATTAGTACTTTACCAAAGTTCAGAAAGAAATTTAGGAAGGTATTAGACAAAAAAGGATTTGATGAATTTGTATTGTGCTTACCTAAAAAAGAGAGGGATAGGGGGGGGGTTCATTCCATATTTTACAACATTGAGGATTTGTTTTCCCCGAGGTGTCGTCGGCAGTTACGGCTTCTCGAATATCTTTCAATCCCGAGCCACACGGACTTCCCCGATTCTGTATTGGATTTCGTTCCCGGAGAGGGTGCAGCAGGAATGAATGGTTATGAAAACCCAATTAAAGTACAACGAATTAAACGTCTTTTGTGGCCAACTCATCGTTTGGAAGAATTGGCTTGTGTCGGCAGATTCTGCTTTGGTGCTACTGACGGCAGCCGAGCGGCTACACTTAGAATGAAGATGTACCTCGATACTTGATTCTCGAGATTGGGCTCGGCACGTAATTGCGAATTATTGCTCGATCATCCGATTGAAGTTACCGATCACTTGGTAGCTTCAATCAGATTTCTACCCCGATTATTGAATCCCATTCCCTAAAAGAATCAAGACCTATTGTTACTAAAAACAGGTAGTTGTTCGGTGAATCTAACAAATTTAGGGATTACTACTACCTATCTACCAATTTATATACAGCTAGATAGGTACAGATACAGGCAGATACAATTAAGTTTGTATCATTCCATTCAGTAATAATGATATTATTTGGATAGCGTAATAAATCCATTAGACAATTGTTGTTAATACCACTATCACGAATAAAGGAGTGTATACCAATCCGTCGCAAGTCCTTGAGGAAAAGGAGAAGATGGGATCTACTCAATCTCAGATATCTCAGATAAGTCTTCGAGTTTTGAAAATTACCTACCATTTGAAATTCCACCCCAGAGATTATTCCTCTCAAAGAGGCCTTTGGAAACCACTGGGAAGACGCAAAAGCATTCCAAATCATTTGTTCAAGAGAAATATAGATTCGTATAACAGATCAGTGAGGGAGCCGGGTATACGTGGATCGAAGGACTATCAGTCCGGATTTGTGAAAACGTTTTGAGTAAAATAGAGACAGTTCAAAGCCAATACCCCGTACTCTCCTGCGGGTCGTCCCGAAGCTGCTCTGCTGCTCAACTCAAAAGGGCGGCAATGAGGTTAAGCAGTGCGTCACATCCTTCCCAAAAGGAAGAGAAAAGTGATAACTCGGGGATGGAGACGTCCGATGCAATTGACACAGTTGGCACCGATGCCAGCTGGTCTGGTGTCGATGGTGTTAACTTGAAGCGTAAGAAACTGCTCCAATAGAATCAGACCGTAGATAAGACTGGTGTAAATCATTCAAATTTAGATTTACACCAGTCTTATCTATGGTCTCTCTTTCCCCGATGGAAAAAGAAGTACTACTCAGAGAAGAGGCACGAGCTAGGAAGAGAATGCCGCGGCCTATAATAAACTTAGGAATACCGGGAGAACCAAGTAACGAAGCAAAGGATAAAAGAGAATTGATTGATGGAGTAGAATTGGTGGATAAGTGCTAATTGTCTCAGACAATTAGAGGCCGAAGGAACGACAGTGTCGACAGTGTCGACAGTGTCGACTGTGTCGACTGTGTCGACTGTGTCGACTAATTTGGTAAATTTGGTAAATGGGTTTGTGAAATGTGATGAATTGTTTTTAGAAAAACCATTATCCAAAATTCCCAAATGTGTTTGTGTTTGTTTTATTGTTTGTTTCTATTTGTTATCTAAGGAGAGTCCAAGAATGACTTTGCCATATTGGTTTTTCCGGTGAGAAGTTGTAAGAGTCCGAGGTACCGCGGAGAGTCCCATCATCGTTGTCGACGCAACGGTAAACGCCGTCGTTACTACCCCTTTTGTCCCTCCCACCCCATCTGAATCTCTATCGGTCTCTTCATAAAATACATACTCTTGCGCTTCCGCTCCCGCCACATCGAGGAATTTTCCCTCCAGGGGGTTATCCAGGTTCGATACTGACTCAATCCCATTAGCCTCCGTTTAATTGACATACGAGTTATGTAACAACCCCGTTATAGGCGCCGCTCCCAGGGGTAGCATGTTGCTGGGGCATATTTTTACTCTACTGATCAACCACTCTGTCGTACCGGTATGGTCAACACTCCCACCCACTGATTTGCCAATCATCCGATGTAGTTCGTCCCGTCTTTCTGAGGTCAATTTATTTCAATTCATTTCTGTATATTCTATACCTGACATTACGTGGTTGTTACGTGATTGCGGGACAGTTGCTCACTTACGTACGTAGGATCTGTAAAAATCTCGATCGTATTTGCTACGATGCTAACCGATTGAGTAACAGACTCTGATTCACCAACCGATGCGAGAACCGATAGATTTAGCAATAGTTTGTGCAAGTCCCTCCAGAGAATCGATGTTGCGAGTCAAAGGTTTGGAATGGTCTAATGCATATCCCCTGATTGATTGATCCATCGAGGGACAGTACACAAGTGTGGAAGCAATATTCAACAAGAGATTAGTCACTGACAAATTCGGTGGTTTCTTCCAAATTTCTTTCTGTGGTACTTCTGGTGGCTTCGGTGGAAGCCACCAACACGGCTTGGGGAGTTCCTCCATTATTCACTATTGCTGTGCGGCAGTCACCGAAGCCAATATTGCGTCATCTATCCATTGCTTCAATTACTTGTTGAAAAGGATCAACGCGCAGCCCTCAATTTGATTTGTTAAAATGGTAATTGATCCATCGATGAAACCATTCTTTCGGTATACGCCCCTATCGGGGCGTGTCGTACTACACCTAATCAAACGAAGTTTGCCTGTTTTCGCCACGATACGAGTTGTAATCCATGTCATTAATCCCCCCGATATTCCTTTCGATGTAGTTGAAGTCTCATACGATGTGATGGGTGATGACGTGCCGGCCATGCATCACTCACATACAAGCAACAGGAAGCGTCTTGACAAAGAAGGAAGGTTGTGGCTGAATGTATGTGCAATAAGCAAAGTAATGTTTAAATACAAAACTCGTTAGACTCGCGAATGGAGTAACAGGTGGGGACGCCACATCTACCTACTCGGAATTATGCCTGGTATTGGAATATGCTAATGTGTGTAGTTTAGTCTCAGTAAGAAAATGCGTCTGGCAACTCATACGCATGTGCATAGATATACACAGGAGTAAAGGAGGTTCGACGGCACACTCAGTAAAGATATACGACACTTGTATTGGTTGCACTCAATGTGTAAGAGCTTGTCCGACGGATGCATTGGAGACGGTACCTCGGGAGGGGTGTAAAGCTAATCAAATTGCTTCCGCCCCCAGAACCGAAGATTGTGTAGGTCGCAAGAGATGTGAATCTGCTTGCCCAACAGATTCCTTAAGTGTGCGCGTCTATCCAGGGTCAGAAACAACTCGTAGTATGGGTCTAGCCTACTAAGTAATTGGTGATACAAAAATAATACTAAGTGAGAGCCAGATATTCCTCCTCCGACTCGTATCCAGTTGGATATGAGTCGGGGCATCGCCCTGATAAATACTTTATTCAATTAGGAATAATTATTCCTATCACCTCCAAGTCATGAGTAATATACCTTGGTTAGTGACGGTCGCCACTCTCCCAATTTTTGCAACAGGTATTTCAATTCCGATGTTTTCTTCTTGCAACGAAAGCGGAATCGTTTGACGGCCGGTACCAGGTATTTGTATACCAGACCCCGTACCGATAATCTACGCATTTCATCACAATTTTTACATCGATAATAAATCGATCCAATTGCCAGGAGATTATAGCCGGAAAAATCCTTCTCTCGGATCCAATTCTGGCTCAGGTATCCACGGATTATTCCCTACGGGTCTTACTCTAATGGGACTTTGTTACTACTTCAACAAACACATCTGCCTGTCCAATGAAAAACGAATCTATGCATTTGTTTTTTTACTCCTTTCCCAATACCGACTATATGCATGTGATGGCCAAACAGTTGTATTTCTCTCTCCGAGCCTTTTGCGTTTCTCTCTGTACACGGGAGTTGGAACATATAAAAAATTTGCGCTTATGTCTATGAAATGGGGAAAATGAAGGAAAAAAAAGAAGGAACAGGAAGAAAAAGGGATAGAGGTTCATATTCAGCTGCAAAACTCATGTCTTGGCGGATGGTTTCACCATCCGCTTCGGTTGTCGCGGCTCTAACTATGACTTTGCTGGGATTGGAGACCATTTCCCGACATCACGAGCTTAAGGAACGAGACACATCTTGTGTCGCCGGGAGTGCCTCTCCATACGCGTGCGTGATCTCTACCTGACTAATCGTAGTTACATTTTGTTCTTACATACTTAGTTTGACACTCCTGGAGAGGTGCATTGCATCGCGATGCATGCATGCCGCTGGCCGGAGTTTCCTGAGAAACGGGAGGGTATAGATCGATCGAATCGCTACGGAAGGGTTATTGCCTTTTGACTGTTCTATATATCCTTCCCTTGGTTGGCAACACCCGAATCAATATTTATATGATTTAAATAATTTGTATGAGACAACTTAACTTTCGGAAGGAGGTTACCCGTCATTCTTTCATATTTTATAATCATTGTTTAGAATTGATGATTTAACTAGGTTCCCCGCAGGGGAATATCATAGATAACGGATTAATTACTAGTGCGGCTTTGTCTATTCCCGCGAGGACTTGCTACGACCCGACGCATACTTTGTCTCTCGCCCAGCCGGTGGGAATAGTAGTCACTCCGATGCCTGGATTGTTTACCGTGTTTACTATTCCTTCAACCGCCTCTACTAGGAACGGGCGGCTCCCCGACGAAATTTCCGGTATTTTTGGGAACAGTTATGAGTCAAAATCTGTTTCGTACTCAAACGGTTCCCCCTTCGAAAACGATTGGTGTGGTATCAACCCCTATTCACTCACTATTCATGTTGCTTGCTTTTAGGGTTACAAAATAGTTAATTGTTCAAATTATGATTTGATTGATTATATCGGAACCTGAAAATTGTTTGTTTCAATCCGCTATTATTGAAGTGAAGTACCTTCTAGTTTGGATAATTCCGGGTAATGATCAGTTCTATTCCGATAAGAGAGGTACCGGGCAAGCATTTTGCCCGTCGCGGCACCTCCCACCCGTGCAATCCCCGCCTGAATTCGAATGGACCAGAAAGTTATTGTTTCACTTGTTGGAACAATAAAGAGGTGGTTGAAGGTTTGGATATAGTAGAAGAGATACACCCGTCGATTCTCCTTTTCTCAAACATATCAAACATATACTCCGCTTCACTACTTGATTGGAATTGCTACTCCCCTGGCCATAAACAAGCCTTCGCCGCAACTGAACCAAATAAAGATATTGAGGCGGACAATCCCGTTTCATGTTGGGGTCAGCCATCCGTGATTGTGCAAACCGATTCCTAACGAATTAACCCCTGAAGAACGAGTCCAAACCAATAAAAATCCCGTGGAGGCTACTGCAGCAGGTGCCTCCCCTCGCCAATTATTGCTGATTCTGGTGTGGAGATGAATAGCATATACCAACCGAGTCACTAGCGACCGAGTTTCCTTAGGATCCCGACTCCGATACGACCCCCACGCCTCATTAGCCCACACCGAACCGGATGGAATACCGACTGTCGGGAGAGAAAGCCCCACACTGATGATTCGATGGCTCCACCAATCTGATTTAGCAATTAATTGATTTCTATGAAAATTTAAAAATAAATGGTAGGAGGATTTTTCCACAACGTTTTTGTCCCCAACCAATTCAGGAAAATCTTTACTTATTTTTTGGCGTTGTATCCAACTGGTGAAAACACGATTCGCAGTAATGATGAGGGATTTTTTACCGCCGGTGAAACAAACTGTTGGTGGAGATATTGCCAGTGGAGACCCACGTGGTGAAGCTGCGTAGCTCAATAACGTCGTACTTACATGCGTCGTCAACCAATGGGATTACGAAGCAGGTACTAATGGTGTATATTTTTGCATCTCCCCAGGAAGACCCAGAGTTGCAAATTCGTGGGTTAATGAAGCACACGGTCCCGCGGTTGCGGCTGACCACTCATTCCGGTTCTTAAGGCCTAGGATCAGGTATGGTGAGGAAAAGCTCCATGAAGGGAACATAAATGATTCGTACAAATCGCTTGGTGGGAAATGCCTGTACCGTACCCAACAGGTGGTCATTAATCCGGTCATACACGGGAAAGCAATTACTACGCCCTTTCTGCTTGAGTCACCAACCCCATTGAATCTACCAATTAGGTATGTCCAGTCACATGTAGTAGCAAAAAAAAGGGTAAAAAGGGGAATGTAAACGAGTATTTTCTCCATTACGTGCATCATGCAAAAGGGGAAAAGAATCAACTATTGTCCATATGAATCTCTACATCTATCAATGTGTACGTATACACATACATCTAAAGAGAGATAGATTCGTAGATATCTACGGATTTTCGGAGGTGCCTTGTCGCTGTTCATTCATTCCACATCGATTCGTGAACCATCTCTCGTTCATGACATACTTACTCTAAAATCATACCCCGACAAATAGACAATTCGACAAGTTATCCATGTCCACCTTGTTACGATTGTCACCCCGAGCATGTCAATATCCCCGGAATGGAAGTTCCTATATTACTTCTTCTCGATTGACTCTCAATAGAATTTCGAAATGGGGTGGTTGCATTGCCGCTACTCGGATTCGAACCGAGATGCTTAGGCACTGCTTCCTAAGAGCAGCGTGTCTACCTATTTCACCATAGCGGCTTGCGATTTGACGAAACCATGGTAACGCATTAGCGAGTGTAGTGTCAATATATTTCTCTTTTTACCTCCCAAGATTGGATCAACGTCTTAATTCGATGCTATAATCACATGACTTGCGGGGTATAGCGCAGCCCGGTAGCGCACCATCTTGGGGTGATGGGGGTCGCAGGTTCAAATCCTGCTATTCCGAACGACATCCAAACGTAGTTGCTAACTAGCGATAGGAAGATGAAAGAATAGAAAAATGGATAAATGAATTTCCAAAAGACGTTTGAAGTCTATAGTTCCCTATAGATAGGCATGGGATAGAATAAAATATGAGGAACTTTCCAGAGCAAGCCCGCTGTGGACTGCACCTGGGAAATTGTCCAAGCCAAAGTTTGTATGACCCAGATGTAGGTCGTGACCAGATGCCATCATCGATCCCCACTCCTCAAAAAAAGACTCTTTCATATTCTGACGTTGAATAAGAATTATCCCCCGACAGATCTTTTGAATTAAACAGACTCCACGTAGGTTTCGAATAATCCCTACCGCGCTCCCTGGTGGGGGGGATTTGCTCCACCCTAGGCGGTGGAGGTGTCCCCCACCCCTAGTTCTACATCCGATTTCACACTTTTCAATTACATCCCAACATCTCCCGCCACGTCTCGTCGAAGCCGCAACCCGGGCGGGTTTCCCATGAAGCGGTTTCATTTTCTCACGACTTCGCGTTTATCCACTCCAAAATAGGGGTCGAATCCGACCCGCACAAAGTTGGGTTTCCCGATGGACGCGATATCGAACGATCCCGACATCTCGTTTGCGTCAACAGTAGGCACAGACAATTTTGTAGAGGGGGTTAGAAGCATCTGACGACGCCGACATTCCCCTTCTCCCTTCCCGGTGTCGAACCAACAAGTAGTTAGGATCATACTTCCGTTTCGGAAAGCCTGTCGCCCGTCATCGCGTAGTAAAAGCTTTTTGAACAACCTGTTAGAACGGATTTAGCTAGAGAAAAAGCTTTTGATGCTTGTTTGACCACCTTGGTTTTCCAAACATGATTGCGAATTTTCTTCCTTGATCTAGAAGTACGTTTCTTCGGAACTGCCGTGGTGGATGCATCTATCCGATCTCGTGATGGAAAAAAGGAACGATTGATATAATTGCGTTTATAGACACTTATGATGTGATAATAAACAGGACTCGATGTTTTGCAGAATTAGTAATAGAGACGTCTACCGAATAAATTAGCCGTATTGCGACGAACAGACTAATTGAAAAGAAAAAAATTTTTAATTGGTCTTTGTCGAAACCGGTATTTGCGGCGGCAAGGAAAGGCGTCCCAATCATTTATACTTTTTTTCCGTCTGAAAGGATGGAATCAACTAATAATCGAACTTGATTTTGCCTATATCGTGAATTCTTTTTTGTCCCGTCTTTATCCCTTTCGGAATGTACCCCCCCTATTAATTTTTTATCACCGAAACAACGGCGCGAGATTCTTCCCCTAACCGTTGCCTCATCCAGCCATGGGCGTCCAATCTCGATTCTGGATCCGAAACGAATTACCAAAACTCGATGAATTGATACTTCTGTGTCAAAATCAGAATCCGATGTATCACCCCTAATCAATGCCGGAGGGTTAATATCATGAGACCCATTTTGTTCTACCCGTAATTGCTTTCCTCCCACATCGATCATTGCGTATCTACTCATTATAATTTTTTCCATTTCAAATTTTTTCGTAGGCGGGATGTTGGGACGATATGCTGGAGCATCCTCCGGAGGAAATGACTCCCCAGACTCGGAAATATATCTATTCTTCTTTGATTCCAAATATCCTTTACCGTATGAGCCTCTTTTACTCCAAAAAGGAAGATCTAGTATTTGTTCATCATTCGGAGTCTCAAAAGCAGGAATTACCTGATCGGTAAAGGGGAGATATATCTCTCCTTTACCGATTCAACTTGTCCGGCAGCGCATGACTACAGATCTGGGCTCGAAAAGACATGTAATAAGTTTTTATACAGAAGTGGTCTTCCATTCAAAAACTGTTTTGTCCTTCGATCCAACCGAGTTCTATCGAACCAGAATGGATTGAACAGATACTGGTAACTTTCGAACAACATGTTATAAATAAAAAAGTCTCTCAATTGGGAACGGTTCCGTTTCATCCACCTGTCTCTATGAACTAAAAGTCTGAGACGGACAAATCGTTCCTTCAAATTTTCTACCACAATGTTTTGGTACAGATGAACGGGGAGAGACACGAGCGGGTACTGCAAATATGTATGCATGAACCAAGTCTCTTCGATATATTCGAAATTTCCCTCTTCGTCCGAAGGAGCATTCTCCAACTGCTTCGCGGATGACTCAGTAGTTATTGATTTCCGGTTATATCCACGATAGAGGAACAGATTTTTAATCCCTTCATTCGAAAAATGTTTCTCGCGCTCTCTTTTCAAGCCATAAGTCACGTAGAGTCTCCGAACCAGTTCTTGCTTCACCAAAAAATTGCGATGCGGGAAAGAAGGGCTAGAATCCGGCTGGAGTAGAAACATGGGGTCCCAGGTGAAGCGCCCTCCCACGAATAGAACCGGTTCATTGAACCGATTCCATTGTGTTTCGTATGAGCTTGACGATTCGGAGAGTCCCAATTCGGGGAATTGATCACGTAACGACATAGTTTCCAACCGATCTTCTAATCTTCTTGTCTGTTTCTGTCTCAACCTATTCAAAGTTCTTGTATGACTGAGATGATATCCTCTTTTTTCGTACGGGTCAAATTGGCTGTCTTCACCACTATCCCATTGAGAATCCCGTTGTAGGACTCGACGATAATCCGGGTGAAGAGGGGGTGAGGCACACCAATAATCGAATTCCGGTAATAATCTTATCGATTCATAAATATCGCTTCGCATAAAGCTGAAATGCCAGATCCTAGGAGACCACGTCATCTCACGCGGTACCTCTCCTAAAATTGAGTCGGTTCCAATTGGCTGTTTTATTCCGAAATCAGTTCGAATCTCGGACAGCCCCCCCGTTTCCGCAAATTGGGGAGAATAGCTTGCACATATCATACCTGGGGAGTACCAGGATTTCATAGGAGAAGGAAAGGAAAGACCATTCCCGGATTGATTGCCATTTCTACAGATTTGTGGGCGTGAAAAATCTCTGAAGAAGTTTTCTAGAATACCACAAGCGAGATAAAAATCGTTTTCTAAAATTTTATCAATCACGATGGGATTATCTCCACCTATCACATCCATTTCGAACCAGGAATCACGAGCCGCCAACTCAGCCAATAGCCCTAAAATGTGCGTAAATAAGATTGATTCCGTAACCGTCGATTCGGTTCTTGAATATTCCAAAAACCAGTTAGATAAGTGATAAAACCGCCTCTTCAATGTATTACGACCGATCCAGGAGGGATCCGCAGGAGAAGTGTTTATCAAACTATTTTTTAGAATAGCTTTTCCTATCCTGTGAGAAAAAATTTTGTAGGGACTGTATTCGATTTCACTACCCATGTGAATTACAGCCGAGTGCTGTCTATGCATAGTGAATCCAATTGTGTCACTACACACAAGTTCTCTCTTTCTATAAATACCAATTAATAACGCTCCTTGAGCAAGAAATAATAAATCTTGTCTACTATAACCCGTGGTTCCAAACCCAGTACCTTCAAGAAGAGATGGATCAGCGTGTGTGTCGAATCCCTTGACACTTAATAGAATCAGCAATTCTTTTTGACGCTGACGCCTGTTAGACCTCCGAAAATTTATCAACTTGTTCAACCGGTTCGGAGCTATTGGAGCTGGATCCACCTCCGCGGGTACGTGGGTCGAGGCAATAACGAGATTGTTACGAATGCAAAAATTCCTTTGCTCATTATGGATACTCTTAAGTACTAAGCAAGGTAAGAATCTAGGATCCGCTTCTGATTCATGATACGAACGATAAGCATTCAATCCATGAATGTCTTGAATCCGTATTACACAGGGAGACATCTCCTTCGCCATTTCAGAAACGAGACTCACTCGATATACGCTCTCTTTCGAGATGAAGTTTCCACGTTCATTATTGAAATATGATCGATTGTATAACAATTTTGGTATTGGCGGTTTGACCAACGGGGAGTAGGAGTCAGATGCTATATCCCTAATAAGATGAGATCTTCCAGTTTCCGGAGGTCCTATTAATGGAATTCCTTCAGACGGTAGTAATCCTAACTGAAGCGAGGCAGGTACATCACAATATGGCGCACGTGGAATGCCTCTCCGTTTCATCGAAACTGGAAAGAAAATATTCATTCCGGGGGCGAAAAGAACCCACTTCTCTGCAGGATCCGACTTGCGAATCTTATAATTCCATAAATTATTTTGACGGATCCGATGTAGGTATGACAAGAGGATCGATCCTCCCGGGGAGGGTCCGCATTTTGGCTCACCGTTCAAAGGACGAAAACTCGATCTTGATCTATATTTTGAAACAGTCTCATTTGTAACTAAATATTGAGTCAGTAGTTCCTTATTTACCCTGAGGGTGTCGGAGCTTTCCCTGCGTAGCATCCATGAATCAAGTCCGTTCTTTACCAAGGAATAAAAGAATATATTATTGATGTGATTCAAGACTCGTTTCAGGGAATGTATCAGTGCATCCCTTATTCCCATTTGCCCTATTATCGGAGGATAATACATCACCTTCTCCAAATAGGACCTACGCATCGGGTCTTTCAAGTATCCAATCGTAGCAAATCGTTTCCATAAATGGAGAGAATCAAAACCTGAAACGACGGGCCAGATAGACTTGGAAGATGCAAGAACAAGTAATATGGAAAGAACAAGTTGAAATGGGATGGACGTATCTGAAAATTTTAATATTGTTGACCATCCCAAATATGAAACCTTCGTGTAATTAGTAATTTCTTCGACAAGAAAAAAATTTAGTTTGGAAAATATGTCAATAATTGAATCGTTTCTAAATCTCGATGCTAATCTTTGTAACAGGTAAGATCTAGCACCATCCATGGTCTCCGCCGTCCTTTTTGCGATGCCGGGAATATGGTAGTGGGAGTCATCACCCACCTTCAATACCATTTCTGAATATGTGTTTCTTATCAGATCGTGAAAGTATTTCCACCAGGTAGGGGTGAAAAACCAAGGTATATATCCCCCAAATAGGCGCCATTTCTCCGAGATATTGTCTTTCCAAAAGATCCAAGAGATCTTGTAGTCATTTAAGTCGTTTAGGAAATCCCGGAGATCAACCGGGTGGAATACACAGACAGGTTTCTCCCCCATGTATGAATTTGCCAATTTTGCATCTTCGTACAGAACCCCCTTTGCAAGCAGTCCCATGGGAGATTCCGGCGTCGTACCGATGCGGAACGACGAGATTCTTTCTGACCGGTAAGGTGTTTCTAATTCTCTCAATTCCCAGAAAAACCTAATGAATGAATCATTTTGGTCGAGTCGATTTTCGATAAAACCATTCGCCGAGCCTGACCCCCAAATAGACTTATTTGAATCGACTTGATCCGAACTCAAATTCTTAGCATGAGTTTGAGATCGCCAATCTGTTAGTAGCTTATCGGTTCCTAATGCTTGTTTCGAAGAATTTCTACTGCTATTGCGCGAGAAAAAAAAGGAATCTATCCTTTCGTAGGGGAATAATCTTTGCGTCGGCAGCAACCTCCTGAGATTCAAAATTAAATTGAAGCGTCTTTCTAAATGGGTTAATGATGAAAACGTCACGAATTTATTTGAATCGGACGGAGTAAATTGAATCGTCGTAAGTATATAATTATTTTTTTCTCCTTCTGTTCGTTGCGAAGCGCTGAGTAATAACGAGTCAGATACGTGAGATTGAACGGATGAAACAATTCTTTCCATCCCGAAAGATCCTATTCCGAAACAGGAACCAACTTGACAATTAGAACTCACGCAAAAATCATCTAAAAGATTGGAGTAGCTATCGCCGTGTCTCTTGATGAGCAAGTCCCTCATCCTCACGACCCCAAATTTCGGGAGAAAATCTCTTTCAGCACGGTTTGGTAGAGATGAATGAGATCGATTTGGAAAGTCCCATGCGATCACTCTATCTAAAAAACGTTTCTCAAACTCCCTTTTCGAGTCTTTTCCAAGACTCCACTTATCCGGGGAAAAATTCCAATTCTGTTTCGCCATGATGTAAGGAGGATTATCGGAAAAAGCTTGAATAGATCCGATACCGGATGATCCAATAGGAAATGGATCAGCCGTATGCGTGAGCGAGATTGGAGAGCCTCCTGCCCCTTCTTCATCCACCGATGATCCAGAATCTATGAATAAATGATCCCTTTCCTCGAGAATTCTTTTGAATGCATAAACCTTCCCGTAAATATCGAGTGAGTGAAAATCAAAAAAGGAATTGGTCCATATATGATCCGGATTGTTCACTTCATCAACGAAATAATCAATTGCATTTATAAGTACTCGGGAAATAAATCCAGAAAAAACACATTTGTAAAGAAATGACACATTGTTAGATTAATGGAAATACTTCTCATTCCTACCGGTTGTTGTCTTGATAGTGACAACAATATGACTTGTTAGGAACCTGTTTCTCCAGGTTGATACCCTGCGTATCAACGCATCCAAGTTGTACTCGAATTCCGCAAAGACTTTCCTTGGAGGAGGAAAAGACAAGTCTATGGTTGTACCAAGATCTTTGCACACACTCGATTCGACATTCACATACTCATTAATTACAAATGGAATACGTCCGATCAGCAAACGCTTCGGGTTCCCCCCCCATCTCACTAATCTCTTTCCAATGGTGATTTCAGCCACACGGGTAGATTCTTTGCTTCCCGTCCAGCCATCTAACCGGTATTGGATTCGCGAGAAATATTCAGCAACTAATGTGCAGAAACTATCATGTAAGAGAAGCATGTATATTGAGCAGAAGGGGGTTAACCCCTTCCGTTCGTACCATCTGACCAGAGGACCTAGGAGGCGTACGCTTCCCCTTTCCTTCGATCGAGTCAAACAAGTAGTATTCTTTCTATATTTGTCAGTGACTACTCGGGGTATACCCAGAAAGATCCTACCCTTTTTGAGAAAACTCTTTTTTGTATCCACACACTTGTTACTCCGAAATCCGAATCTATTCCATAAAATTGTATTGGGTAATAGATCCCCCTCACATCTGAATGCTTTTCCGGATTCTTCGCCATTCCGATCAATACCTCCTGCCCTATTCGGAATTGGAACCGATTCTCTAAAGCGTAGAGGAGGCCCAATCAGTCGATCTCCCATTGATTTTTTCCTTGTTTGTGAATAAATCTGTGAGATGGGGGATTCCATCCCATTCTTGCGTGAGTTGAACCTCAATGATTGAAGTACCCACCTGGAATTCCGGCAGGGATAGAGATTTTCATTAGAACCACTTCCTGCTACTCCCGCCATAGAAGGGGGGGCATAATACCAAGTGAGAGAATTGGGTAGGAAGTATCGAAGATCTCTTCGGATTTCCCATGAATCCAAAAATGTTTTGGTATATGGGAAGACGCAACCTCCGTCCCTTCTCCCTACAAATTCTTTATAGGATTCGAAAAACCGATTGAAATATTTCAAATTTTTTGTATCACACATAGGGTTTTGCCGTCGCTCCCCCTTTCCCAAGCCAACCAAAATATCTCTACTTAAATCTGAGTCATAATCATGATATGTCTTTCTTATTTTATTCCTCCCATCAGCATATAAGGATGATCTTATCGATAGAGGAACAGAGAAAGAAATATGAAAGGAATCCACCGATGGTTCTTCGATCGTTTCGCCACCCTCACCAATAAGTCTTGCCAAATCTATTGGACTTCTTTGGTTTGACTCCTTCCCAATCAAGGAACAATGCATGGAAATTGGTAGTGCCAATAACGCGAGTATCTCCAGAGTAGCTCCTTTACCTCCTCGTACAGAATCGCGCAAGTTTCGTAGAAAGATCGAGCTGAACAATCACACATCAAATAATCTAATGAAAGGTTTATAACTAAAAGATAGATTAACTAGGGATTTTTCTTGATTCTGGTTCTTCGAGAATTCGAACGAGTAACAAAATTGGTCTCCCACTAGCTTCAAAACTCTAGATAGGATATATGAAATTCCGACTCTGTTTGCTTTCGCTTTTTTCACTGCCCCACTCTCCTTGTTCGTCGCGCTTACACGCAGTTTATATGTATGCAACCTCCGGTATCATTTATACATATTTCATTATACAGATAAAATCAATAAATTCAAGTCCCAATAAGGTTGATTTGTATCTAGCACTTACGTCATCTCGACAAATCCCTTGAGGAGGTTTGGTTTGCTCCCCCCCATACGTTTTTTATCAGGATGCTATCGCTTACGCACCAGGAATGGGTTGCATAATCGGATGGGCGAACGACGGGGATTGAACCCGCGCGTGATGGATCCACAATCCATTGCCTTGATCCACTTGGCTACGTCCGCCCCCCCCCCCTTTTTTTTTTATCACTTAATAATATGAACATGAAGGAAGACGGGACTTATGTGATATAATAGGGTTCATTGACTGAGACGGGGTTACTCGAACAAATCTGATTTACACAAGTGTATCCATACGGGTAGTTAGATACGCAGACATATCCGCATCGAGACAAAATATCAGGGACTTTATTCTGTAAATAATCTGTTTTCAATTTATCCCGGTGATCACGGGACGGCAATCACTTTGTGAATTGGAACAAAAGAGATAGATTGGATGTTTCCAACAGTTGCGGAGGAGTATTCTAAAGATTATTCAGAATAGGGTAGGTATGGGAGACCAATTTTTTCATGAGTCTGTAATGAATGGTTACCAATTCCTTTTTACTTGTAGTCGTGGAAAAGCATGGACTCCATGCGTGAAATACCAAAGTCTTGAGAAGCAAGACTTTGGTATTTCACTTCACTACGGGACCGGACGGCTCTTACCCGTTCACAGAAGGAGCTTCGAGAAGAGCTAAATCTAGAGGAAAATTATGAGCGTTACGTTCATGCATAACTTCCATACCTAGGTTAGCGCGGTTGATGATATCGGCCCAGGTGTTAATTACACGACCTTGGCTGTCAACCACGGATTGGTTGAAGTTAAAACCATTCAAGTTGAATGCCATGGTGCTGATACCGAGAGCGGTGAACCAGATACCTACTACAGGCCAAGCAGCTAAGAAGAAGTGCAGAGAACGGGAGTTGTTGAAGCTGGCATATTGAAAAATCAGACGTCCAAAGTAACCGTGAGCAGCTACAATGTTGTAGGTTTCTTCCTCTTGACCAAACTTATAACCTGCATTAGCAGATTCATTCTCAGTCGTCTCTCTGATTAAACTGGAAGTTACCAAAGAACCATGCATCGCACTAAATAGAGAGCCGCCAAATACGCCAGCTACACCCAACATGTGGAAGGGATGCATAAGGATGTTATGCTCGGCTTGGAAAACAATCATGAAGTTGAAAGTACCAGAAATGCCTAGGGGCATACCATCGGAAAAGCTTCCTTGACCAATTGGGTAGATCAAGAATACGGCGGCGGCAGCTGCGACGGGGGCTGAGTATGCAACAGCAATCCAAGGACGCATGCCTAGACGGAAGCTTAGTTCCCACTCACGACCCATGTAGCAAGCCACACCAAGTAGGAAGTGAAGAACGATCAGTTCGTAGGGACCACCATTGTAAAGCCATTCATCGACGGAAGCTGCTTCCCATATGGGGTAGAAGTGTAAACCTATAGCTGCGGAAGTGGGGATGATGGCACCGGAGATGATGTTGTTTCCGTATAGTAAAGACCCAGAAACAGGCTCGCGAATACCATCGATATCCACAGGGGGGGCTGCAATGAAGGCGATGACAAATACAGAGGTTGCGGTTAGTAGGGTAGGAATCATTAAGACGCCGAACCATCCGATGTAAAGACGGTTTTCGGTGCTGGTGATCCAGTCGCAGAAGCGACCCCATAGGCTTGCGCTTTCGCGTCTTTCTAAAGTTGCAGTCATGGTAATTTATGGTTTTCAAAGCAATGAGTGATTGATTTCCCAGGCGAGTGCGCTTGTTAATTCGTAGTATATCACGAAATCCTGTTTGTGTCAACCAAATTTGAGTTTCCAATAGGAGTAAGGACGAAGAAGACTCTCTGATGTTTTGCACATTTCTACTTGTCATTCCCGTATTGCGGGGTATATCCATTCGACGATAATAATGAATCGGTAGAATCCCTCTCTGCATCTCGCATGGGAGATAGAGACAAATCATTTATTGACGGCGGGAACGATATGGGTTATCAACTTCTTATCCGTGATGGAACAATATCCCGCTACAACGGGATGAGCTACAACATTCCATCTGTAATAGAATTGTTCTTATCGGATGGGACCTCTCAAATCAAAGAGATTGAAGGATTGTGCAATCGGGGTAGATAAAAGAATTGAGTGGAGGAAAAATGGGATGGACCCCCACCCTCCCCTTCCCCGATCAAATCCCTAGTTGGGCTCAAGAATCAACGGATTTGGGCGAAACGCGGGTATCTCATTCCCGGTTCATAATCGGAATAAGCCTCCCCCCACTGCGGACGGCAATCGCCCAGAGCAAACATAATTTTCAATGTATGTCGCGATCGATCCCAAATTCTCAGTCGATCTCTTCTCAAGCATTTCCTCGATGAACTTTCCAACTTCACATCTTTTCTGGATGAAAAAATCTTTGAGGAAGAAACCCTCACGATCGAGTCACCCAAAAAATACCCACTATTTAAATACATCTTTCTATTTGTATAATCCTTTTTGATTCATTTGATTCATAGGTTCTTGGCATGTCTCGAATTTTAGTTTTTGATACCCAGCGCTTCCAAGTTTATCTCAATCCACAGGTGAGGAGTTATGGATTGAAATAAACCCGGAACTAGCGGAAATGGGCAAAAGCTTTGTTAGCTTCTGCCATCTTATGAATCTCTTCCTTCTTTCGTACTGCACTACCAGAGTTTCTGGCAGCATCCATCAATTCATCACTCGATCTCAGAGCCATGTTTCGACCTGGACGTTTCCTACAGGCGATCAGTGACCAGCGGATAGCCAAAGCCTTCCCCTCTGCAGGTGTGACTTCAACGGGAATTCGGTGGGTTGATCCCCCCACGCGTCTGGATTCCGTCGCAACATCGGGAGTTACCCCACGTATGGCTTGGCGAAGAATAGACAATGGATTTTTCTTTGTCTTTTGTCTTATACGCTTCATAGCTCGATAAAGAATTTGATAAGCTAGATATTTTTTACCATCCCTCATTGTACAACCAACCAACATGTTCACTAATCGATTCCGATAAATGGGATCCGATTCGGCATCTCTCTTCTTATTCACTATACTGCTCCGATGTGACATGAATTTGCAAATGCATCCGACGCTCTTTCCACCTCACCCGTTAAATTATTATTTTGGCTTTTTGACTCCATATTGTAGGGTGGATCTCCCAGATTTTATTTGGGAATCTCCCTTCAAATTGCACGTGCGACTCTCATCGGATGCAGCTTTCCACATGATTGAATAAAACATATTGAAGTGACTTCAAATTACTTCGTAGAATCAATCGTATTTGCTCGTTACGTGTCGAGCATCCGTTTCCTGTTTCTCCCTCTAGGAATAGAGAAAATCGAAGTTTGAGAATAGAATGGAGAGAATCTTGCATTTCGCCCATCTGACTGAAGGTGTCCGTAGGTTTGTTAATCCAATTATCGAATGTTCATAAGTTGGAATCTCCGTCGCGGTAGTCTGGGCCCGTTCCAGGAAGGAAGAGACATTTGCAGGCAGATCCTTAGAATAGGAGTCCGGGTGAGACTTGACCTACTAGAGTGTTAATACCTTGGACACCAAGTTGCTTCATACAAACAGATGAGGAATAATCAATCTTTGCTATGGCAGGCTTCAGTCCCCTGGCAATACTTTCATTTCCGGGTCAGCTACGCATTTAGCATATCGGGACAACCGATACGGAATCATTGTGATGATACAAGTTACGACTGTGTTATGCAACGCACTAGGACGCCCCTTCTTACGATCCTTTACTCCTACAGCATCTGAGGTTCCTCTAACAATGTGATATCTTACACCGGGTAAGTCCTTGACCCTTCCGCCTCTCACAAGGACCACGGAATGTTCCTGCAAATTATGGCCAATCCCTGGTATATAAGCTGTTACCTCAAATCCGGAGGTTAATCGGACTCTGGCGACTTTACGTAGGGCAGAGTTAGGTTTTTTGGGTGTAGTTGTGAGTGGTTGACAGATAGCCAGTTCCAATGTCACTATACAAAACCGTACGTGAGATTCTCACCTCATACGGCTCCTCGTCGTTCAACTAAAATCAGGGTTGAGA